CCCTCGTTAACTATAGGTATAGGAGGCTGGGAATGAAACGAAAGAGGCCGCTCAAAGGTTAGTGGCGTGGAAGAACGCGGAAGCATTTGGTGAATTAACAAAGACCGAGGGCCGCCGCAGGCGCGCGGCCGAAAAAAAAAGACTCTAGACCCGCGGCCGCTTCGCGCCTTTGGTCTTTGGTCCCATCATCGATCGAAAAGCACGCGAGGCTATGCATTATTAAAGATTATCAAAGATTATTTATAGCGAAAAATGAAGCAGCTAAAAAAGAAAAAAAAATATATATATATATATATCTATTTGTCCTGCTTCTTTTTTCATCCACTGAGCCTTCAGGGCTCTGCTCCCAGAGCAATTGTAAAGGTTAAAATCTTTGTCAGTTCAGTTCTTTTACGCTTATGCTTTTGGTAGCAAGTGGTGAAGGGCTCGAACGTACGAATCGTTCGGCCCTAAGGTGCCAAAAAATCTAGATTTTTTGGGCGCAGCCCTGTTCGCAAAGCCAATAGGGTGCAGCCAAAATATATTTTTTTTCCCAAAAAATCCCAGCACCGAAAAATTGAAAGACAAATAAGATCAAAAAGGCCATCATTGAGGCAGACAAAGCAATAGCTTCTGTTAAAGCGAAACCTAAAATGGCATAACCAAATAATTGCTTAGCCAATGATGGATTTCGCGCAACAGAATGAGGTTGGATAGGGGGTTCTTTTCATCTCGCCCTTCGCGGCGATAAGAAGGTACCCATGATACGCAACTCCCCCCCCCCTGATAGAACCGTACGTGATAGTTGCCCATCATACGGCTCCTCTTTTTTCATATCTTACGTTATTTTCCTATTTCCTTTTTCAGAAAATATTTGCGCCCTGAAGACCCTTGTACGCTTGGCAAGTGTAGCCAGAGAATAACGCGGCAGCAAGGGCGCAACATATATATTGCTGCGCCCCTTCAACAACTTTTTCAGTTTCATGAGCTTTTAGTCTGGTCATCATCGTTTTGTTTTCGCCATGAGCTTGTGTCTTTGCTCTCGATATAGCGATAGCTTTTTTATACTTTGGATTCGGGGTTTGGGAGGTTCGGAGTCACGTTGGATCTTTTAGCGCTGATTCGTTCGGGTAAATATTGCGAAGTATGAGTGATATGGCACAACCTTGTGGGGCCTCCACCCCAGGCGGGGTTTCCTACTGAATTGATAAAAAAAAAGATATACCTGCGACCTGTGGCCTTTGCCTCGCAATAACTTCAATATCCACTCAATAAACCGGATTTCTTACAAAGGAATGGAGACTAAGCGGTGCCGGTCGATTGTGTCATAACACTTTCTAATGTAAATTCCAGTAACCACGAGATTGCCATCCAAGTTCTTTTCGATCTTCTTGAGTGCCGTCACCTCCGAATACATTTAAGGAATTGCGGCCTTCAAGAGTCATATGCATTGCCTTCGGTACAATATGATCTTTCGGGTTCCCTATGGGTTTTTCGAGGCGCAGCGAAAAAGAAAAAGAAAAAATTTAGATTTTTTACGGGCTCTCTCAGGCTTTTCGGAACAATTCTAGGCTAATACCTTCCAGTGTTTTCATTGTCGGGTCCCATCCCCTTATCCGAGTTAGATTCCAGCTTATCTTAAGCTGCTATCAGTACGTTTAAGTCCGATATTATCTCCATCAGCTTCTCATACTTCCCATTGGGTTCACGCGTAAGATTGAAGAATTTTGCCAGGCAAGCAGCACAAAAAACAGTCTTTTTTTTTCGCTTTCTTCTGGTAAAAAGCCAGAACTACATTCCTCGCCAGAGGAAAAATCTAGACCTGCGGCCTTTTCCGTGGGAGGTTTTCTATTCATCCCCGAATGTATATCTCTGTCACCAGGATTACCATCCTCGTAGCTGTCATCTTTGTCGACCCGCCCAGCCTGTTCAGTGCTTTCTAAGCCTAACCGACGTTAGTCGGCGACCACAGGTCGTTCATTCCCCCCCTAGGGGCTCCCTTTCACCGTCGATTCTCAGTATACTTAAGTAAGGGCGGCAACCTGTGATGAGAATAATCCCCCCTAGTTGATAAGAGCGGCTATTGTCGAGATTCGTCCGCCTACACTTGAACAAGCCACTTCCCTAACTCCGCGGCATTGCCAGCTCCTCGTGAGTTGGCGGGAGTTGGATTACTGCCCAAGGCCCCGGCAGAACGCAGAGCGTCATCGGGTTTCAGATGCGAAGCTCCGCACATCGAAGAATTCCGATAGGGTGCTTTTTCCCCCCCCCGGTCAGAACCACACGTGCAAGTTTCTTCGCATGTGGCTCGTCTATGGCAAAATTTCTCAGCTTTTGCGGCTTTTTGCCGTATAAGCACTACTAGTCCCCTCTGCACAGGGACACACGGCTACTATGCGATTCCATCCCTTCTCTTCCGCGTGCACCCCATAACTATGGCATTTGCAGCATAGTGTGATCTACTTTCTAGATTTGGCTATGGCTACTTTAACAAGAGCCCTTTGGTCTTTGGGTCCTAAGTGATGTAGTGCAAGCTGGTTTGTGCTACCGCACAAGTCGGATTCATCCGTGTATTGTGAGTAATCTGCTCGGCTGTAGCCACGCTTCACTCTAGAATAAGGTTCTTCGAGTGTAGTTATCTCACTAAGTAAAGCGGGGGCTTTGATTTTGTGTGAAACTTTTCTAGATTTTTCGGAGAAGTGAGTAGTATAGTGACGCTACCTTCTGCCCCTTTTTCGTGATTTGCAGGTCCGAACCAAATTTGTAGAAAGCAGCCTTGGCCGGCTGTAGGCTATGCTATCTGGCTAAAGTTGGAGCGCGGGAGGCGCCACCGGTCTGCCGCGCTTTTTATTGGCGTTAGTCTCAGTAGTTGCTTTCGCTGATTCTCGCTACCCTTTACAGACGCGGGCATGCCCGCGTCTGTAAAGGGTAGCACATTACCATTTACAGCCCTTTCCTCAAAATTTTTCACGTTACGGGCATTGTCGCATGCACGACTTGCTTTGCCCAGTGTATCCTCCGGAGTACTTATGGCTGATCTGTCACCCATTTCTTTTTAGTTTATACCTCGGCTCTTTGGCTGGCATGTACCCAAGTGTTAACCTTAGAGGGTCCATTGGGGTGATCCCTCGCTTTCACGTTTGGGTGCTTGCTCGTGGTTTAGGTTAGTGAGCGGTTTTTCATGCTTCTCGCAGTTTCCCCCGGAGGGTTGTTCGCACCAAGAATTTAGTTGGGCCTTGGAGCCTTCCGGGCCACCTTTGTTGGAAGGGGTAACGCTTGACCCTGACGCACTCGTGATAACCGTGCCACGAAACTTAACCAGGCCCCATGCTATGGTTCCCTGCGGGCTGTTTCCGCTGCGGGTTAGGGGACCGCCCAAGCGATAATCTATTAACCTTCGCGGATCCAAACGCGCTCTAGCGAGGCGCACACTAAATACGTTTCCAATACCTACAGCAGCTCCCGCTAAAGCAATGGTAGCTGCTCCTGCTCCAATGTTAACCTAAGCCACTCTATTGCTGACGCAGCTCGGCTTCCGAACCGTACGTGAGCCTACGGCCTCATACGGCTCTTCTCATAATGTTTGTATCTTCGAGAGTTTTGGCCATGTAAAAGAAAATTTTAGCAATTGAAAGTTTGCATAAATGTCCTGCTTGCCCTCCGCTTTTCTTAAGAGTAATATGATCCACTTCTAAAAGAACCCTGACATCCATATCCTCCCCTTCACCTTCAAAAGCCTAAGCTCGTGTCGACTCAGAAAGCTTTGGCAGTCTTCCATCTAATTAAGTACATTGTATCACCATCGAATGGTTACCAAAAAAATATATATATTTTTTTTTTACTTTTTTTTTTTCGCAACCGGGTTCAGGTGGCGAACCGGGCGCATGTCTTATGAAATAGCTTAACCAAGAATAAAAAAAGATTTTTTTTATTCGATCACTGGACGAAAGTCGAGGGGATGCAATGCACGGATTGTGCACCTTTATTCAACTGCAATGTTCGCGCCATCTTCAATCTTGGCTCTCTGGTGGTGAGTATTGTCCACCCTGTTTACAGTCTGCCTTTGTTTAATATACCTATCAATATGGCCTGTGTTCCAGCCGTTAGCCTCTTTTGGAGTGCCTGCGTTTTGTTCTCTATGGTCATTCTGCCGCGAAGCCTTATAGATCCTGGATTCTAATCTGAACACAAGCCCTTCGGCCTTTGGCCGGGGCATAGCGTGTCCAGGCCACAGGTAAAAAAAATAGACTTTTTATTGAAAAATATCACTTAAAAAAAATATATCTATTTTTTACCCGGAACACCCAGTTTTTTTTAAAGTTATGAGTCTCCAAGTAGGCATATCACAATAATTTATCACCGCGCTTTCGCTTTTTGGAGAATCCTGCTACCAATGAACATGTGGCCTGGCTAGCCTACCCTACGATCATCTGTTTGGAGTTCAAGGTAGTTACCCCGTTCCCGAGTCGGATTGTTGCGAAAACCTAAGAGACGAGCAATACTGCGAGAGGTGGAACACGCACGTAGAACGTAGTGAAAGCAACTACTTTCCTGGCCTCTTTTACTGTATTCCCAGAATGCCTATGATTAGAAATCAAGCTAATCATACTCGTCCTCATTGACTTGTAGTCTAGCCCCCAGTAAGGGTTCAGCATACCGAAGGTGATCGGGCACCGAAGCTTTAACTCGTTAACCAAAGTGTTCCTCTCGGTTTTCTTCCTGCGACCATTCTGCTATGAATTCCGGGGTTGCCACTCCCATGTAATGATCGAGAGTTTACGGGACATTACCGCGCGACAGGGATTACACCTGCATCCGACGAGAGTTAGAATACTAAGTTCCGGCCAAAAAAAAAATATATATTTTTTTTTAAGTATTTTTAGGTTTGTGGGCCAACGGGTCGCACTAATTTTGCACCTTCTAGCATAACAATTTCATCTTTGTTTCTGTCAAAACAATGACCATTCAAGGGCTGATCGATCGAAATGAGGCCAACCCAACCATTTAGCCAAGTGATGTCATATTCATTTCATGTGGTTAAAACACAAATGAAGGCGTAAAGACGTGTTCTATTTACACAATCTCGACTAATAGAGCAAGCCAGGAGAGACTGGAGTCGTATGGCCGAGAGTTGCGCCTCATACTCAGTTTCATGAGGAATGCAATTACTATGTAATTGCGGGCGTAGCAAAAATCTATTTTCTTTCGGCCTTTTATCACGTTTATGTAATCTTTTATAAGACAAGTAAAATAGCCCCGGGTTCGCTTCCGAGTTTATCCGATCCTTCTTTCTTCAAAAAAGAAAATCCGTGTAATAAATTGATCCAAAGTTAGTTATTGTTGTTTTTTTTAGAAAGAAAGTATCTTTACCCACAAACTTGGCTGGTTTTTATAATAAGACTGGAAAGGATTGGCACTTGTTGTTATCTCCCCAGATATGATAAACTCGCTGTTAAATGCTAACGAGGGCTCCCTACATTAGCATTAGAAAATGGTGAAACCGGGCCTGTACCCCGGGATTTTACTATATTGCATTGTCAAGTAATTGAAAATGAATAACTTTATGATGATGTTTAAACACGGCGTTTTTTAGGGGGTCGGCATCCATTATGTGGGGTTGGGGTTACATCTCTAATTTTGGTAATAATAAGACCTCCTAGTCGTAAACCACGTAGCGATGATTCCTTTCCATAACCTAACCCTTTTATTTCAACTTCAACCGACTTAATTCCCAGTTGAATAGCAGTTCGGGCAGCATTTTCTGCAGTTGCTTGAGCAGCATAATTGGTCGAGCGACGAGATCCCTTGAACCCCAATGAACCTGAGGAGGACCAAGTTTTTGTATCTCCTTTATGATCTGTTACAGTAATGATGGTATTACTTAAAGTTGATCGAATATATGCAATACCGTGCTTTTTTTTCTTCCGCATGAGTTTTTTTTGAATGTTTATATTTTGTTTGATATCATCGATCGGGTTTTTTTACGATCCATCTTATCTGTTTACTAATTAAAAATAAATTTTGTAAAGAAAATTTGTACAAAATAATCCATTAAGCAAAAGAGAACGCCGCAGCTTTTGGTTCTCTGGGTAAGAGATTCTATTATCCGAGCCCGCCCTGCCGAAAGGCGATTACGGTACGAGAATAGATGAAAAATATGCGATGACTCAGAAGGAAAATATATATATAGATTTACTGCGCCCTTTGACTTGTTGCGCCCATATGCCAAAATAGGAGCCGGCCTTACCAATCGATGATGTTTTTGCGACGGAAAAGCCAATAACAAAATGTGTAATGAAATTGAAATTTCATTACACATCGCTTCGCGCCTTCATCATTTATCATGGATAATAGAAAAAAACTTACAGCCTGCGGCCTGAATCAACTTCGTTGATTGATCGAAACGTTTCTGAATTTGCGACAAGTCTTAGCATTAGTATGAGTCCGTTGACCACGTAGGGGCAATCCCGCATTATGGCGAAAACCGCGATAACAACCAATACTCATCAATTGTTTAATATCCCTCTGAATTACTCTTGCTAATTCTAAATCAACTAAATAATTTTGACTTATTATTTTGATAATTCGGTCAATTTGATACTTAGTTAACTTATTAACTTTAATGTTATCATTAAAACCTAATTGAGCACACACTTGAATTGCTTTTCTGGGGCCAAGTCCAGAGATTCGAGTTAAAGCAATTTCTACTTGTTCATTCGGCACTAAATTAGTTCCTAAAATATATGACATGATTTATTTTTTTTTTCCTTGTTTTTTATGTAGAATTTCGTTTCGATATTGTATACCTTTTCCTTTATAAACTTCGGGAGGTTTACAACTTTTGATGCTGGCAGCAAATTGAGTTACTTTTTGATGATCTATTCCAGTACGACAGATGATATTAGGCTTGAAGCAAAAAACGCGAACTGCAGACGTGACTTGAAGTCGAATCTCATGACTAAAGCCTAATTTTAGATATAAAATAGAGCCTTGTGGATTAGTACTGGCTTTGTACCCAACTCCAATTATTTCCAAAAAACAAAAGAATTTGGCTTCCATAAACTTGACTTAATTTTTTTTTATAAACTTGGCATAGAATCTCGCCATCGGTTTTTCGTACTTCACGATCCCATATCAGAGCCCACTTTGAAGTGGATAAGATTCTTTATTATACTAAGCCCTAAACGAGTTGTTGATGAAGAAATTAGAGACTTCGGTTCAGAGATTTTTTCATTTTTTTGGAATAAATTTAATAAAAAAAATGACATTTTAAAACGATTCTCAACCTTCTGTTTGCTTCCCTACAGAATCTGTTAATAGAAAACTTGCATTGTACAAAATCATGAAAAGATCCCGATAAAGACACAAAACGGAAACACCAAAGACACCTTGATGCTGACAAAAGCAAGCGTTTTATTCTCTCGTTCCTTTTTTCGAATAATTGAGATAGGTAGGTCCTCAGAACTATACATGAAAGCTTCCGCTTCATACTGCTCAAGTCAATTATCAGAGGTGCTATCGTCAGGCGTCCGCGGGCGCTCTCAGGGCATTTTTGGTTCATCCGCAAATCTAGTATCACTTCGCGTGATTTGCTGATGGCAAGTAGCATGCAAAGGTTAGATGTTAAAAGCATCCCAGCCGCGACCTTTTCATTAAGGTGCAGATTCACCAGTTATCTATTGTATAGTCACTCTCTTTCTAAACTACACGCCAGTAATCGCACCTATGGTAGACTATGGAGATATTCTATTTATAAGTATTTTGCGGCGCTTCTAATAAGAGCTCTGGCCTTCGCTTGGGTATAGGTTGAACTCTTATTTCATGGGATTTGACCATTACGCGTTTGAAAGTTCTTATGTTGAAAAAGCTCATTCATTAAGGTGACGGAGGCGGTAGAATCTATTTTATTAGTAAACGCGGGCGGATAGATATTTTCTTGTACGCTCATTTAAGCATGCTGCACGAAACATGAGTTCCTTGCCTGCTTATTGCAGCGGATGAGATTTGCGCGTAACCTAATCAAAATCTTGTATAGTTCTAGCAATGGAGTTGTTCCACGCCATCAACTCGCGCACCTTAGTACGCAAAAAGTAGCCACATGGTTAGGTAGGATTGTGATACAATAATGGTTTACGCCCGGCGAGATTTTCTTGAACTTGGGGCGAGAAAATCTCGCCGTGGTTTCAATGTCCTTCATTTTAAAGGACCCTGCTTTTTATTCACTATTTTGGTCCTGACCTCCTTGGAAACAGGACCGCATTCTTTTTGTTATAATGGCAATTTTATAACTTCAGTCAAGAAGATCGGGGCAACCGTTCTCTACATCATTTTTTACGTGGTTTAGCTTAGGAGGGGCTTTTGCGCATTCCAGTATAACCGCCTTGAGACTGCTAATTCATTAGGAGTGGGGCATGTTGCAACCTTATGGTAACAAGGCCCAGCAAGTACGTCTTGGGTTTAGGGCGCATACATAGCGCGGCACACCGGTCGAGTTCGTTCGGTATTCAGAAGCCGAAGGGCTTTAGCTGTGAAGGATGGAACCAAAAAACGTAAAGCAAAAAAAAACTATTTCAAGCAAAAAAGAGTTTTTTTTGCTGCACCCTATGGGTACTCGCAAAGCTAACCTTTATTCCATTGACTACCAACACGATTTGTTTATGCCTATTAAAGAACCTTCAGATGCTAATTCACGAGAAACTATACGAGAAACGCGAAATAACTTATATACGGAACGGGGGCGACCTGTGAAAATACATCGGTTTCTTACTCGTGTTCTGGAACTATTTCTTGGCAACTTGGACGACTTTAAAAAATATTCATAACGTATTTGATTAGGGAGGTTTTTATGTCGAGAAATAGCTTTACATTGCATTCGCTCTAATTCATATTCAGCCACAAGTAATCTACGTGTATGATCTCGTATAATTTGATTTGACATATGACTGAACCTCTTTTTGCAAAAAACCACTCCACAAAATGAAAGCCTCATCTTGTGTTTTGGCTGAAGTAACAATAGTTACATCAAACCCTTGAATATGTTCAAAAATCTCGAAATGATTTTGTATTTCCGGAAATGATCGTAACAACGGCGTTGGCATTGATAATTGAATGGAGCTTTTTTGTACTCTAACTGGGTAATCGTAAAAAGATATTATCGTAATAAGTTTTTCCGAGAAATTATACATGGTATGCCCTCGTAGAGTGCTTTGTGCTAGGTAAGTGACATATCCTGTGTCTTTTTTCGACTCTTGATTCAATATAAATTTATTAAATCGAAACGACTTTCCTGCCGAATCTCTGCTTCGTGTCCGTATGAATTTTTGACCACAAACAATCTCCATAGCTAATTTTACATTTTTTATCAAATTAGAGGGTGCCTTTGGAACTATTATTATTTTACACAATCTAGGAACTTCCATAATGTTGCCATAATTCAATTTTAACAACAAATCTTGACGTAATAAATTTTCGTAATGAAAACGGAGTCTATTTGGAGTGAACATAAGTTGGCTGCTTTTTTTTTTATTTCAAGTGAAAACGAATATAAGCACTGTCCCCTATCTGATTTATAAATAGCGGGCTGTTATGCCTTCCTTTTACACAATAAGGAGAAAAGCGTAGGAGGACGTAGTAGCAAGCTCTTGATTAGCTTCGCGCCCCAAGAAAGCGAAAAAAATGGTTTTTAACTTTTCGCGGCGAATATTTTAGCCCGGAAGCCTTAGCGCTTCACTCGGGGGTCTTCGACCTCAACGCCATGCGCTTTATTCTATCCAAAAACAAGAAAAGTGCTGTGTGGAACAAAACTCCGCTACGCAATTTAATCTATTACATAGTTCACCTAGAAGGCTGCGAACAAAATAATCGTCTTGGACTCGAGGCCTTCGGCCTCAAGGCATTTTCTTCTGTTCCGCGGGCTAAAATTACTTTATTCGCATTGCAAATAAATTGTAAGTCGCGCCGTTCCTTCATCCCAAAAGGCGCAGCAAAGAGCGTTATATAGATATTTATTTCTTTTTTTAGGCTTTTTTTTTAACCTTCGGGCTATCTTTATTGGGGTCAAAGACCATGAATTCTTTATAATAATAAATTTTTTACTCGCTTTACGGTTTCAACACTTCTATCGTCTCGACTGCTCGTTCGTTTTCAGGCCGATAGAGGCCATAAGTTTACAAAGATTCCTGGTCTTTACCCACTTTCTTCGCTTTGCTCCGCGCCTTTCGGCCTCGCTTCTCATCCAGCAATTAATTAAAACCATTGAACAAACTTGGTTGACAAACATAGTTTATGCGCCGCTAATGTGGCAGCTTGTTGCGCATTTGACAAACTCACACCATCCATTTCAAATAAGATTTGTCCCTCTACCACACGAGCAATCCAACCTGTAGAATTCCCTTTTCCTTTTCCCATTCTGACTTCGGTGGGTTTACTAGTAATAGGAATATCTGCGAAAACTCTTACCCATATTTGACCATTTCTTCGAAATTCTCTGCTTATAGCACGACGCGCTGCTTCAATTGCTTGATATGAGATACGACCAGCTTCACAACTTTTCATGCCATATTTTCCGAAACAAAGTTGTGTACCGTCTGCTTTGCAACCCTTAAATCTGCCTTTTTGATATTTACGAAATTTTGTACGTTTTGGATATAGCACAACTTGTCCCTTTTTTTGTGTTAAAAATATGAAACCCACACTTTGACACCTAAAATCCCATAAGGAGTAGATGCTTGTGCTTTCGCATAATCGATTTGATTGGAAAATACATGTAAAGAGGTTTCACCGTACTTTCTGCATTCAGTTTTAGCTATTTCTGCGCCATTTAATCGGCCCGAACAACAAATACGGATTCCTTTAACATATTGGCATTTTTCAATCTCTTGAAATGTAGATCTACAAATTTGTCGAAATGATTTTTTTTGTTCTAGTTTCCAAGATATTTCCCGAGCAATTAGAGAAGCACTTTGATAAACAGAAGCTATTTTGACTGGCCTAATTAGGGTATTAGTTTTCGTTTGATCAGATAAAAAAAATTGCATTTTTTTCCAATAATAATAACGACTGAACAAAGAGTGAACTTTCCTCCATTCAGCATCTCTCGAAATAAGGGGAGCACCAAAATCCAATATAGACCAGGGTTGGCGAATCGGCTCTGTGTTTTTCATCATGTAATTATTAGCTAATGGCATGCCTTGATCGCGATGGATTTGAAAACGAAGCCTTAAAAGGCTCTGTTTGCGCAAGCAGTGGAGGGCATTTTGGTGTGGGAACGTTAGTGCCCGGACAAAGCTGGGGAGCGCCGTGCGCAAAGCTAAAAGCTCTTCCGCGCTACGCATCTCTGTCCTTCTGGAATGAATATCTTCAGAGAAAAGCCAAACTGAATAAGCCGCTTGGATGTTCGGAGAAATTTCGGGTCTATTTTTTCTCGCAAAGCCCACTTCATTCGCCAAGCGGATGAAGTGGGTAGAACCCCGTAAGGCTTCCACATAGGAGCCTTGCGCGGTTTTGTCCATATAGGTTAAGCCTTCTTTTTTCGAACAAATGCTTTTATTTGACAGAATAGAACGCATTCTTTTTTTCAAGCTGTCCTCTTTTCTTTCTGTTCCCTTTGTAATATATTTTTTAATTATGCTCCGTGCCGCCAAATTGGAAACTATGTTAACAATAGGATCAAATTGAATTCGGTTCTTTGAATAAAAGGAGTATTGCATGACCAAATGGTTTAAAGGAGCACGCACAGCCGCAAAAATGGTCTGTGGAAATACATCGCTAATTTGGCGCAGAGGGCCGAAACGAGAAAACGCATAGCTTTTTTCTGACATTTTTCTGTCATCATTCTCCAAAGAGGCATCGTTCCTCAAAGAAGTAGAGTTTTCGGGGGCCATCCAACCGCTGATCCGAAGTAATTGATCGATTTCGTGCATTGATGGTAACCTATCATCGTATCCATAGCGCCGAATCTCGACTTCGTTTCGCTGTATCTTTGTAGCGTCGTCAATACGCCTAATCAGCTTGACCGATTGTATTGCCTCAAGGCCTGTGTGTCTCGATCGGCTAAGTCGATCCAAGAAAAATACATGAATGAATGTCCTTTTGGGAAAATGATGAATAATAAACTTACCGAGACGAAAGCCAAACGTTTTTCCCGTAGGTGGACGTATTAAATCAAAGTAATCTCTAAAATTTACATCTTGATACAACAATTTTTTATAATAATAATCACTAAACCAACTTGAATCTGAACTACGATTCAGATTCAGTCTGACTGAAATCGGATTTATTTTTTGCGCCATAGTTCACTATCGTACCTTTTTTTTTTGTCTTACTTTTGTTCTCGAGGGCGAAGCTCTCCTCCCAGAGGAAGAAGGTTTCCGTGTAGAAGCAAACTCTCCAAATTTATGACCAACCATTTCTTCAGTAATTTTCGAACCAACAGAACCTTTTCCGTTATAAATTTGTGCATAGCAACCGACAAATTGGGGCAAAATACAAGATCTACGTGACCAAATTTTCCATCTGATCTTTCTTTGCTTGAACAAGCAAGCATCCACAAAAGGGCCTTTCCATACAGATCGTGTCATAAACTAATTTCTGCGTTTTCTCACTACCGTTCTAAATCCACCTTTGGCGGGCTTTCCCCAAGGTGATACCGAAGGTCTACCTCCTTTTGTGCGTCCTTCACCTCCTCCATGAGGATGATCCACCGGATTCATAGCAACGCCCCGAACAATGGGACGTCTGCCCAACCATCGGCTTTGTCCCGCTTTGTCAAGCTTACGTTTACCATGATGAAGATTGGACACTATACCGACAGTAGCTCGGCATCGGGAATCTATGAGTTTGTCAACACCCGAGGGTAATCGCACAATACATTGTGGTGTATTTTCGAATTTCTTGATTATTTGAGCAAAGGTCCCTGCAGCTCGAATCAACTTTGCGCCCTGACCTGGATTCCATTCAATATTATGTATCCATGTGCCTATAGGTATATTAGCCAATGATACGCAATTTCCTACCATTTGATAATAGGAATCAAGTATGTTTTTATTCTCACTTAAAGCGTAGTCCCCCCGGGGGCGTAACCAAGAAGCAGCCTGACTACGCTGCACGGGCTCTTCCACCCTGAGGGATCTTTGGCCTTCATTTGTTATGTGAACAAAGTGGTTTCGGAACCGAAGGTCGTTATGGGCTAGCAAATTATGGGAAGATTGATGTTGATCGAACGAAGTCGAGGGTTTAGACCAATCACAATTCATTACCGTCTTGCCAGCTTCTAACTGATCACTAGCTAATATATAAGTGAAAGGTGCACGATCTACTTTGCCCGCCTCAACCATTGGTCCTTTTTCGCTATGCTTAGGTTTAAAAGGAAAAAATATATTGGTTCTCCAAGAAAGCGCTTTGCGTTCGATTCTTCGCACCCCGCTATGCGTTTTCCATCTTCCGCTTTCATTTCCAGAAAACGTATTATGTCCTCCAAAGTCTTTCATTCGCGAAGCAAAGAAAGCGGGCTTTGCCCCGGCTAAGGCTATCCTAGGTAAATCAAGAAAGCTACCGAAAGGGCCTAAAATTGCAGCCTCTCTTTTTGTCTCTGGAGAGAAAAGGGCAGAGAAAAAAACGTAATTTCTTCTCTGGACTTTCTTGGACAAGAAAGAAGACAAGAATAAGAGGCCGAAAAAAAAAAGATTTTTCTCTCTTCGACCAAGAAAACGCTTGGCGTTTTCTTCTGTTTGACTATTGGCTGCCTCCGCTTGTCTCATTGCTCCAAGCCATCGTACTAAAGCGATCCAAGAAGAACGATTAGGATCATAGTCGATTCTTTGTACAAGGCCAATAGACGAAGTGCTCCGTTGAAAATCAATTTTCCGATGCAATCGCTTCGATCCACCTCCTCGATGAAAAACAGTAATACGCCCTGATGAATTTCTGCCAGCAGACTTTTTTTTTAAACGAAAAGTTAATTGTTTTAGTGTCATGGTGTATTTGCCTTTTTTATTTGTATTAATGTCTCATCTACGATGATTGATCGCCTGCAGCAAGGTTTGCTATCATCTTATAATAAGATGGATCGAACTGCGAATAGATCCTAGAGTTGCCGCGCCCTTCTCGCGCTTTTCTTCAACCTTTTTCTATGTATTCTCATTTCAGATTGTTTTCTGTATATAAGATCTTTTCTCTAAGCGATTCAATCTTGTGTGTGTTAAGTAGGTGCTCTAGGCTTGCATTCCCAAAAGATTTAATAACAATGCATTTTGGTTAGTCGTTACATAATGAAATTAGTGCTTTTTTTATGGCATTACGTAGGAATGCCATAATCCTGCTGGGCCGCGGGCGCTTTCATCGTTCCACCCGGCCCTGTCATTCGCTATGCCAAGGGTAAAGCAGACAGCAGAATGAAATATATATATATTTTTTTTTACTGCGCTCTGTGACCTTCGCAAGCTTATTTTTTCTACTTATCAGAAGGGCATGGAGGAGAAAAGCGCCAAGGCACCCTCTGCCTCTGTGCTCCTCGTTCGCAAAACGGACAAAAAAGTGCGTAGCTCCGGAGAAGAAAAGCCTTAAAATAGCGCATTCCGTAGCAATTCGCTATGTATATACTCCTCTGCACGCTATATTGGTGAGTCATCATAGATGATTCAGCGACGTTTCGAGTTTCGCGAAAAAAATATTTTTTGGCTCGAGAAAGGTAGGGTCCTTCCTACCTGTGAAATAGTAATTCTATCTATCTACCTCTCCAAAAACAATATCTTGAGTACCAATTATGGTAACAACATCTGATAGCATGTGATGTTTGGACATAAAATCAAGCCCTTGTAGATGAGCAAAACCAGGTGCTCTTATTTTACAACGATAAGGACGATTGGTTCCATTACTGACTAAAAACACACCAAATTCTCCCTTGGGTGCCTCTACTGCAGTATAGGTAGAGGAAGCTGGTACGGAAAAACCTTCTGTATAAAGTTTGAAATGGTGAATCAAAGATTCCATGGATTGTTTCATTTGAGATCGTGAAGGAGGACATAGCTTACGATCATCCGCTTTAATCATGCCACTAGGCATTTGATTAAGACATTGCATGATGATTCGAATACTTTGTCGCATCTCTTCGATACGAATACAATAACGGTCATAACAATCTCCTCTGGTACCTACGGGTACATCGAAAATCAATTGGTTATACACATCGTAAGGTGCTGATTTTCGCAAATCCCAGCATACTCCCGAGCCTCTTAACATTACACCACTAAATCCCCAATCCAAAGCTTGCTGTGCAGTAACAGTACCAATATCAACTAATCGTTGTTTCCAGATACGATTGTTGGTTAACATTTCTTCTATTTCATCAATACGAGAAGCAAATTGTTGTGTAAATAGAAAAATATCCTCACTTAAGCCCAAAGGCATGTCTTGTGCAACTCCGCCTGGTCGTATGTAACTGGCATGCATCCTGGCTCCTGAAACTCTTTCATAGAATTCTAAAAGTTTTTCTCGCTCTTCAAAGGCCCATAGGAACGGAGTTAATGCCCCCACATCCATAGCATGAGTAGTTAAAGCAAGTAAATGATTTAAAATTCGAGTTATTTCACGAAATAACACTCGTATATACTGAGCTCGTAATGGTACCTCACAATTACAAAGTTTCTCTACAGCTAAAGAATAAGCATGTTCTTGGGCCATCATAGAAACATAAATAGAGTCAGAATTTAATTGATGCCAGCTATGCTGTACACATTCACTCGCATCACATAATAAAGTGCTCCCCGAACCGTGTGAGATGGTCACCCATCACACGGCTCTCTAACTTGAGTTACCCTTAGATTTTAGATAAGCAAACCAGGAGCGCAGCGTCATAATGGTTGAGTTTTGACTTCAGAAGTATTTTCGCTTTCGGGTGATGAAGCTCTAGTTCGAATAAAGCGTCTGCCTGGTTTATGCGCTAGCGAACGAACCAAATATTAACGGACTTCCTTCGTTTCCTAAAAGTTGCGCATTCTGGCTTAATTTCCAAAGAGTATGGAGTAGGCTAGTCTTCTCTGAACTGCTCAAGTGCGCGGCGTCAGTCTGCCGACTTAGGCCCCTTTCCTTGCGCTTTCCAGCAGCACTTCCCTTCTTCGTTTACATGGTTCTCGAAGCAAAGGCTAGGCAGGTACTACGAGCCCTCTGTCCCACGCATCTCTATCTAGAAAAATGTATGGTTCACCGGTTCCACCGAATGCTCCTATCTTTTCACAAGATCGTGTGAGTGTGTAGTTATGCTTCAGATGCTTTGCTATATTCATATTGAATCGTAGTTTCTGTTTCTATCTCCGGTGTACTCGCTTTAGATCTTCGACACACGAAGAAAGACGTTGTAGGAGGAGGCTGCACTCAGAAAACTGAAAGCGAGCAAAAAAAAATATTTTGCCTTACTCTTACTTTGTTATCTTGCCAAGGGAAGCTTATTTTCCTTCTAGCCTAGCGCGCCCAGGTGATCATTCCGCTGGCATCTCTCATTCATGATACTTTCCATTTAACTGACACTCAAGGATGCAGTTGAAGATACGGCCAAGGGTTGGCTATTCCCAGTTATCTCCTTTTACGACATGCTGTCGTCGTCGCCATATTCTATATGTCGATTAGTCGTATCTGTTTTGCTGCGGGTTTCTGCAGCACCTCCAGAATGGAGGAATTCATTCGATGACTTCGCGGTCGCCCTCTAGACGATCAAAATAAGGTAAAGCTTGAAGATAAGTTTTATACTCGATTAATTTTTCTGTGCCTCTAGTCGGGTAGGCGCCGATCGTTCGGCCGAAACCCCCCTAAGAACCGTACATGCAAGTCTCCTCGCATACGGCTCGCGCCATTTATCACAGGTGGCCCAAGATTCAATAAAGAAGGTCCGAAGCCTGCAAAAAAAAATATATATATATGCTATGCTCTGCAGCCGTTTTGGTAGCTTGGAAATGTGCATGCGCAAATTTGAGACTGCTTGTTTTTCCGGTTCATGGAATTCCATGAAGTTTGGGCAGCGCTATCTGTCGTATCCAACACCCGCAGTCTTGCCTCGCGTTTCAACCACAGTGGGGTCCTACGAGCTACCTATTTTCCCTTTTTCTTCTAGCCTCGATTCGAACCTTTCCACTTCCGTTAAATGACCCGGCCTCCCTGGCTTGACCTTCCGGTTATGTTCCTGCAACTCTACCGGTTCCTTCTTCCGGTTTCCTCGTTGCTAGAATTTTCCCGTATGCTTTTGACGCAAGCTTTATCTTCTACGACTCGTGTCTTTGCTAGATAGTATTTGCCAGTAGTGCCGTCCTACCCGACCTAAGGTTTTGGCTTGTACCTTGCGGTTAGCCTACCCATTGTAAGGACAATAAATTGGCGGTTGAAATGGGACCTCAGGCCGGTTACACGTTCCGCTGTGCCGAGATGCGGAGGGGCTGGTCGTGATAATCACCCCGCAGGAATACGCGTGCGCCCTTGACGGGCACTCCAGGACCCGCCGACGCGTTCTCGTTTCCAAGAAAGCCCAGTGGTAAGTCAACCACAGTGGGGGACTCGGCGTCCCCCTATTCATCTCTGTCGAGACCTCTAGTGTGGATAACGAGGCCACCTTCACGACCTTCTCCCTCCTTTCCCCCGAGCGATTTGCCTCACTTGAGTTGCCCAACAAAACGCCTTTTGCCCGGTGCTTATGACGCGGGAGTTGCCTCCACGCGCCACCCGTGGTGGGGAACAAGCAGGACATAGCTAGCGGCATAGGATATGCCGACTCGGCGTCAGCGGCTTCATGCCGCACTGAAGTAATCCAATATGCGGTTCCGCGCGTTCTACAACTTCTCCATTCATTTCTAATACTAATCGTAAAACACCATGAGCAGCAGGATGTTGAGGTCCAAAATTCAAAGTAAAATTTTTGATTTGTTTGGTTTTAGCCATATTTGATCATTTTTCTTTTTACAGAGCCTACAACCGGACTTGAACCGGAGACCTTTCCCTTACCATGGGAATGCTCTACCATCTGAGCTACGCAGGCCAATATATAGCCACTGTTTGTATTATGTTAGAAAAATACCGTAATTGTTGCTGGCTTGACACTACGATGTTTCTGTTTCTTGGCTTGGCTGCTTCGCAGCCTGAAGGCCCGTGAAACCGAAACATCGTAGCTTTGCGGAGCAGGACACAAGGGCGCAGCAAATCCGAGGGCACTGCTGCCCGCGGCATGCATTAGGGCGCCAACTCTCTACCCGAGCATAGAGCGCAGCCAAATATTTATCTTGCCAGCGTTAGAAGAACGCTACGTGTCCTCCATCTTTACCCTTAACACGTTTGATCACAAATTATTCAGTTTGGTTTTCAGATTCTTTTCTCCAAAGCCAAGTTAAGGTGCAAGGCATAACGAGATCTCCTGCAGCTATTATAGAGCGTAATTCATCCAAGCACTTATACTGCTTTTCTACAATATATCACTTGTTTATTTGGAGACGATCGGAGTTGAACCGACAGCTTCATGCTTGCAAAACATGCGCTCTACCAATTGAACTACGTCCCCTACGGAGAAAATGGGATTTGGACCCGGGATACAGTATTGTTGTATTTGTCAGGATGGGCGGGCCCTCTCATGCTTTTCTCCTCCGGTTAGAACCACACGTGCTGCGCTTTGCGCCCACATACGACTTACGCAACCTATTAACCATGTTAACCCGCAGAAGTAATGTTTGACTCATTGGCTACTGGAAGATGTCCTATGTATATTGTGAGAAGTTAAGTGTAAGAAGCTTTCGGCCCTGCGGTCTGTTCGACACTCTTATAAGCTTATGTTTACTCGCTTTACCAGGGTATCTTATTCTCATTATCAAATGTCCTTTTTTTAGTGGGAACTGCTATATCAAATGGCGCCATTTTTCAAGGGCAGAGCAAATAAGGCGCAGTAAATCTTTCTATCTCATCATGAGAGAGCTTCGCCCTTTTCACCGCGGGCTTCCTGCTATAATTGAACAACTCGGGGCGCCAATCTAATCCTTACCTTAACCTATGATATTTTCTATAGAAAATTCTATATAGAAAATTTTTCGGTTCCGCTAACACCGATTAAGATCCTAGATTCTTTTTGACAAGGTCTTTGGATTAGTTCTTTGCACTATTCATCCGCATAGCATAATTTTTTTTCCAATCTCTTTACTCTAGCATTAGCTCAGTATGTAATCTTAACCATTAGTACATTATCCCTAAAGTTTCACACCTCGAGATTACTTTTGACGCGGGTGGGATAGGGGCTACGCCCTGTAAAATTGAATCATATTATATCGCATGCTTTTTTGGCCATATTTCAATAAAGAAAAAATTTTTAACTGATTCAGTTACCAGTTCATAAAGAGAGATATATATCTCTCTTTCTAAACTGATTTTAGAATAATTCATTTTTGAATCGAAAAATTACCGGGAAAAACGGGATTTGAACCCGCGACTTCTGGCGTGACAGACCAGCACTCTAACCAACTAAGCTATTTTCCCAAACCTAATGAATCATCGTAGATGATTCATCGGAATCTTTCCATTCTACTGGCTACGTACGTCGGTAGAAACCCGGAAGTATCGTTCGAGCGAAGCCACAAGTCTAATGGCTGCGCGGCTCTCTGCTTTGCACCGAAAGGCACTTTTTCGCGGTCAGTCGACCTGCGGCCTTGCATGCGTTAGGCCGATTACGCGGTAATGGCCAATAAGCCCGAAGCGCTTCGGCCTCTACTCGCTATGCTAGTGGAGCCGTATGGAACCAGGGCCCTTTTAAATATTAAATAAATGTCCACAGTAAAAAAAAATATATATATTTTTTTTCTCATGACCATCTTCTAGTTCAGATCGTACCATAAACTAAGAAAACGCCATGCGTTTTCTGCTTTAGTTGGTCCAACAATAAGCAAAGCAAAAAAAGCGATAATATATATTACCGCTTTTTTGCTTTGGTTTGCCACTTTCTTATGTTCTCCTCAACTGTGTTATTCGCTTTCGAAAATAATAAGCTCTCATTCGCCGTGCGAATAAAGCGGGCTTGCTTTTTTCCCCTTTTTCTATTATCGTGGTCTCATCATTATCAATTAAATTAGTAAATTTATTCATACGCTAGATTCAATTTATAATCATGGATAATGAAAACCCTTGGGTAATAACGGACTTGAACCGCTGACCCTCTCGGTGTAAACGAGGCGCTCTACCAACTGAGCTAATTACCCTAATATGCTAAATAATCGATTAAAAAAGAACACATCATGATTAGTTTATTTTTTCTTAAAGGTGTTCACTTTTTACCAATTGCTTGACGCTTTATTTTATTGCACATCACTTAAATTGATCTTCCACAGCTACACCATCAAAGTGGTTCCTCCAGCCTATTGGTGAAAGTAAAGCGGATAAAAGGCCGGACCCGAGAGTAGGAGCGTAAGGCTTGAAGATGAAAAGCATAGCAAAAAAATATTTATTTTTTTTCTCTCTATTACCACTTTTTTCTTATATAGCATAAAGCATCAACAAAAGGTAGGTTGCGCTAATCTCTTTAGTGATTGTATATAATTGAGTATACTATGTAATTAATATATAATGTCTTTTTTTTTCATTTTGTTAGGAAGAGCGCGGGGGAAGCGAAGCATATTATTCAGAAGCTCTTTGGCGAGAGGAAAAAGTAGGAAAACTACCTTCACCTTTCATTCGTTGTGCGAACCCTCCCAGCCGCTTTTTCAGGCTTCCCCCATCGCAAAAAGATCTATTCTATTATTTTTAGGCATTCACCGTACAGGAACAGACAGTCATTGTTCCGCGAAACGCTTTAATATTTGCCACCCGATAGGGTAAAAATATTAAACTACCAGACAAGACGAAGAAAATCAAACGCACGAAAACAAACTGATTTGGCTGCGCCCTGCTCGATTCGTTTGACGTCCCAGCATCCTTTCAGTTAATTTTATCCGAGAGCCGGTGCGGCCTCACGGGCTCTCTTGCCGTGGGCTGCACTTTGTTGGCTACGCCAACAAAGGCTCCGAGAGCTCAATAAAGTTAATGAATGACCTATTATGCCCACTTATTGAGGTTTATCCCATTTTGTTCACGCGGCAATGGGGGGAATGCTAAAAGCTTGCAAAACGATAAAAGCAAAAAAAATGTTTTTTTGCTTTTATCGTTTTTTGGCTCAGAAATTGCCGGGTTACTCCCAATCTAAAGCGCCCTTCTTCCATTCGTATAAAAATCCAATCGTCAAAATCGATGAAAATACTATCATGGACCAAAATCCAAACAAACCAATCTTGTTGAGAGAAACTGCCCAAGGAAATAAAAAGGTGACTTCCGGATCAAATATAATAAATAAAATAGAAACGAGATAGAATCGTATATCGAAACGACTTCTGGCATCATCGAGAGGATCAGAACCGCATTCGTAAGCTGACAATTTCTCCGGATAAGCCGAATTAGAAGAAGAAGCAGATAGAAAGGAAACACCGATTAAGATCAAAGAAAATAACAAACTTATTACTAAATAGACACAAATAGGTGCAAATTCCATAAACCAAGAACCACTTTTTTTTTTAGGAGAATAGTTCCAATGGTAGAACAATGGTCTCCAAAACCACAGGTTAAGGGTTCGAATCCCTTTTCTCCTGATTACACCAGCTAGAATTTGGTGAAGGGCGGAGCAATCATCGAAAATGATTGATCCATTTTAGAAGAAAGAAAAGACTGATGCAAACATCTATCTAAGCGCAGGCCCAGATAGTGGGCGCAAAGCGCAGCATTACGGCAATACATAGTTAATCTGGGTCATCCAGTTAAAAACCAAATAGTGGGCAAAGATAACGCATACGTAAATAATATCTAATGGTACAAATACAAAGGCGTAAAGCCCTTTTCCCACAAATAGTACATTAGAAGAAGAAGCGTTCTATATATTCAATTTTGTTAATGTTTTGTTGCGTTTTTGTTTTCTTCAAATCTACATGTTGTTAATGTGGGGATGGAGGGTTTTCGAGCTCCGCTCGTACGACGGAGCCCTACTAAAGGCGTAGCCGGAGGGCGAAAGAAAAAAAATTGGCTGCGCCCTGGCCGCTTTCACCCTCCACCCGGAAGCACGGAAACAAAACCTGCGGCCTGAAAATTTTTTTTTAGTTTCATTTTTTTAAACTGAATGAGTTGCTAAGAAGCTCTGTGTAAATTTTTGACAAAAGGTAGCCAGTTGACTATTAATCTGCTCAGTAATGTTTTTTTGTTGTACGATAGCAGAAAGTATATCTGAGTCTATAGACTTCAAAAGCTCATGTTCATATTGATTGATGCTTGAAATAGGAATTTGATCTAAATAACCTTTGACAGCTGCATAAATAACCACTATTTGTTTTTCAATAGGAATTGGGCTATATTGCGGTTGTTTAAGAACCTCTGTTAGCCTCGCCCCACGATTTAATAAATACTGAGTAGCAGCATCAAGGTCTGAACCGAATTGAGCAAAAGCGGCTACTTCACGATATTGCGCCAATTCTAGTTTTAAGCTACCGCATACCTGTTTCATAGCTTTTAACTGAGCCGCAGAACCTCGAGAGTAGGGTTCGCACCCATCTCTAGGCGCTGGCACGGGATATAGAACCCGGCTCCCTCTCAAAGAACCGCGCGCGATAGTCGCCTATCACACGGCTCCCTTCTCCTGAAACCTGTCACTTATAGACGAGGACAATCAAATCATCAATATTTTGTCCGTGTGTAGTTTTTTAGAATGTTAAGCACGCAAAGGGATTTGCTTCCCATTGAATGCTGGTTCATTATCCCGGAACTGTGCAGCATCACTCTCTTCCCTAGCGGTCTTCTAGCCTTTGCTTGAGCCTCATGGCGTGAGCCTAAAGGCCGCCTTGACGGCCGTTTGTAATATCTGGTCTCTGGCGCTGATTATCGTGAGCGGTCTTGTCTCCCCGGGTTCTGTTGATTTTGGGACGTTTACTTGTTTCGCGGGGTATTTCCTCGCGCGCAGTTGTTCCGCGATGTGCTCGAATCATCTTTGATTAACGCGGATAAGAAGTTGATTTCCTCCCTGGAAGATCTCTCATTCGTCATCCCCTCCTTTTTTACGAATTTAGGTTCGATGCGTTGGTACGCTGCTATGAGCGCATGTGGGTCCGTTATTATGTTGATGATTTTTTGATATTTTCCGTCGACGTTAGGTTCCAGTTCCCGAATTCGATCGGCCGCAGCCTCAACTCGGGCAGGAGAAGTAGGACTTTCCTGCTTCTCAGTTCTATCCATCGCCGAACCAACGAGGTTCCCCCCTCGTAAGTTTTTGTGGTGGTTCCACCGGGACCGTACGAATCGCGGCCTTTCCTCATGAATAGGTCCGGATTCCCATCGAGAGTTCCCTCTAGGTATTTAACGATTTGTAGAGCCTTGGTTGACTCGTTCATCGCCGTGGAGTTCGTGTGTTTTCCGACGCAGGGTTCCCCTTTTCCTTCTCGCGTAGTAGAAGTACTCATGCTGCAGACGGCACATATCCCAAGTTCACGCAGGTAGAATCCCGGGTGTCTTCCCTCTGAGAGTAGAGCGACCATCATCGAGGTTTGTTTTCCTGAACTTCCGATAGTTAGTTTCTGACTTACCGGCTTTCGACCCAGTTATAATCGAGTAAGGCAGATTACGCGCTGAGGGATCCTACGCAGAGCTTTCCAACTCCAGCGATCCCATGTGAATCTCACCCCGCTCACACGACTTACAGATAATCCTACATTAATAGCAGGTCGAATTCCACGATAAAAAAGTTCTGTCTCCAAAAAGATTTGTCCATCTGTAATGGAAATAACATTGGTCGGAATATAAGCAGATACATCTCCAGCTTGTGTTTCAATTACAGGTAATGCGGTCAAGCTACCTGCACCAGTTTGGTCCGACATTTTAGCGGCTCTCTCCAATAGACGAGAATGTAAATAGAAAACATCTCCAGGGAACGCCTCACGACCTGGTGGTCGACGTAATAATAATGACATTTGTCGATATGCCACTGATTGCTTTGAAAGGTCATCATAAATGATTAATGCGTGCATTCCATTATCTCGAAAATATTCTCCCATAGCGCGACCTGAATATGGTGCCAGGAATTGCAGAGGAGCAGGATCCGAGGCAGTAGCTGCTACAATAATGCAATATTCTAAAGCACCCGCTTCTGAAAGAATCTTAACTAATTGTGCCACGGTTGAACGTTTCTGTCCAATCGCTACATACACACAATACAATTTTTCACTATCCGAGGTGCCCTGTGTGTTGATTTGCTTCTGGTTCAATATGGTATCGATAGCGATAGCAGTTTTTCCAGTTTGTCTGTCTCCTATTATGAGTTCTCGTTGACCACGACCTATAGGAACCAGGCTATCTACTGCTTTTAATCCTGTTTGCATGGGTTCGTGCACAGATTTACGTGCAATAATCCCGGGAGCTTTAACTTCTACACGCTTTCGTTCTGCAGCGCCTAAAGCACCTTTTCCATCAATAGGTACTCCCAAGGCATCGACCACACGACCTAACAAGGCCTTTCCTACAGGAACATCCACAATAGATCCAGTGCGCTTGACAATGTCTCCTTCTTTAATGGCAGTATCACTACCAAATATAACAATTCCTACATTCTCATTTTCTGGATTCAAAGCCATTCCTTTCACACTGCTAGCAAATTCAACCATTTCTCCAGCTTGAATCTTGTTTAATCCATAAACACGTGCAATTCCATCTCCAACTGATACCACTCGACCGATCTCATCCACTTGCAATTTGGTGTAGTAATTGGTAATTCTCTGTTCTAATAATGTAGATAGTTCTGCTCCAGCCAACTTATTTCCAGTTAATTTGTTCGTAAATTAATAAAACCTTCTACCAATAAATTAAATAATTCCACAATCTGAACCTTCAGATTGTGTCCAATTTATCATCTTAGATGATAGATCAAGACGGGAAGGGGGGAGGCATTCATTGGCCAAGCTCCTCCAAGCTAATAGAACATAAGGAAAAGAAGATGAAAGGCAAAATAGATAAAAAATTTTGGGGCATTTCTATATATTTTTTTTCATTCTTTTCTTTTTACCTTCCTCTTTTCTGTTAAACCAATGAAGTAGCGGAGGCCCACTTTATTCTTTCGAATCCTCATCACCCGAGCGCGGCGTTTCCATAAAAGGTCAACACTCCCGCTGTTTTAGATCGAAAAGATCGAGTTTGGTTCAGACAGGCAAAGCGGATTATTCGGCATGCCGTAGAACTGGGCCGAGCATGCAATTACTACGAAATTGAATATTATTAAGATGGCTGTAAGCAAAAATTCTTTACTTTTTCCTCGATTTGTCACTACGCGAACTTTGTTCCCAAGGACTAGCAAAATCAAAATAGCGAAATTCTTGAGTCATCTCAATAGGTTCAGAAACCACACGTTTCTCTGAATCATCATAACGTACTTCCACATATCCACTTAAAGGAAAGTCTTTTCGTAATGGATGACCCTCAAAACCATAATCTGTTAATATACGGCGTAAATCAGGATGATTAGAAAAATAAACACCAAACATATCCCAAACTTCTCGCTCCCACCAGCCGGCTGACGGAAATATATTGACTGCCGAACAAATTGGAGTTATTTCGTCCACACTGGTTTGTACACGAATGCGTGAGTTATATTGAATACATAGAGTCAAAAATTCCATCACAGAGCCGCAGTTTCCCCATGCATTCTCTCAATAGAATAAAGTGCTCTCCGAACCGTGCGAGATAGTTACCCATCACACGGCTCTCCAACTCAAGTTCAACTAAGGTTGTTTGTAATCATATGGCTCTAAGCGTGGGCTTTCCCGGCGAAATAATCTATTTTTTACGTACATGGAGCATCCGTGGCCTTGCATTATAGCAGAAACTAGCAGCATATATGGCTTCCGGAGGTGCCGCGCCCTTGTATTGCTCATCGTGGTAATTTTTGTAAGCGAATGGGTTATGCAATTCGAGCGGGCTTTGCCTTTCTTAGCCGCGGTGTAGAATTTGTATATGTTTCAGTCGATAAAATACGTAGTATGTAGCTTAAGCGCGGTGCGTTATACATTGGTTTTTAGAGTTTGCCAGATGCTACTAATTGACAGGGCAGGGTAGAATGGAGGTTAACGCGCACTACTGAATAGCTTTAAAAATACTGAAAGTGAGCAAAACAGGGTTTCGGGTTACTTCATTCATCATAAAACCGCCAAACGGTTTATCATTTTACACATATTGACAAGTAAGCTAAGCCCACCAGATTGATGGATTCTATATATTATCCAATTGCCGCCGTATTGTTGTCAAAACTTGTAGGTATATTCTGAATTGCGACTAGTAAGATATCCAAAAAGAGAAATTTTATTAATTTCGGTTCAGGTTATTAGGGTCTTATCCAGGTCAAGCCTAAGCTAAAGCCGTACTTCAATAAATAATGTAACCAAGTCAAGTATCTTTTCTGCCAGAGCTCGTGGACCAATTACTCCAATAGTAGAATCATCCGTGAAACGCACGCTTGCGGATGGCCTAGACCGAGGTTTCCTACTGTTCTAATTATGGCTCTATGTATCGCAGTGTGGCCGAGGAAAGCTACATAAAAAAAAGAAATTATTTGCTGCACGCTTTTAGCGTTTTTCGCTTCAAAATGTAATTCGAAGTGGATTACCCAGTCCTCCAGTGTTTATGGTACTTTGATCAAAGTGCCGCATATAGTAGTTTTCCTATAAGCACCATTCTTCGAACCTTGATTGGGTAAAAGCTTTTTTTGGGCGGTAATCCGCAGATTGATACCCTTTAGAAGCTGAAAAAGGCTTTCTGTCTGGAACTGCTCTTTATGACAATGTTTCCAAAAAACATGCAGACGATTAGAATATGTCGAAGCAGCAAAAAAATATATATTTTTTTTAACTGCTTAGTCTCATCCAAGCTCAATCTCGGTCCCTTCATGCTGCTCGAGTACGCAACGTACCCCCTGGCTAGGAGGGGGTACGTCGATTTAGGCTCCTTCCCCTCCGTCATACAGTGCCAGCGCTTTCCTTGCGCTTTCCAGCAGCACTTCCCTTCTTCGTTTACATGGTTCTCGAAGCAAAGGCTAGGCAGGTACTACGAGCCCTCTGTCCCACGCATCTCTATCTAGAAAAATGTATGGTTCACCGGTTCCACCGAATGCTCGTAATTGGATGCTCTTGGGCATCTTCGCGCAGTGCGCTTCGGGTGCTTTAGATACCCTTAAGTGCTGTGCCTTTGAAGCTTCGCCCTTTACTTCGATTTTCATGAGCATAGCAAAAAGAAAAAAAAATACTTTTGGGGATCTTGGTTCCTTTGTTGTCTTGGTACGATCGTCACTAAGCTCCGTCGTACGAGGAAGACGCTATGATACTTCATTCGAGTCTTGCCTAATGCGCCCGGGCTAATATCCCACCTACACCTCACGTTTACGAATGAAAAAAAAGAAATAAATTTTTTTCCCCGTTCAACTGCGTTTTAAAGACACGGTTGGGTATCGCCTATGGGTTGGCTATTCCCTGTGATCCCCTTTCACGACAGGCTATGTTCCCCATTGGAAGTTCGTCCTGTTGGGTGTCTCTAGCGGTATATCCGTCAAATAAGTCGTGCCCGTTTCGTTGCAGACTTCTACAACGTCTCATTCGTTTGGTACGAATGAGCACTTTATTCGGTTACTTCGCGGTCGCCCTTAGTAAATTATAAACTACTTCAAATCTTTGTTTTCGAGAAGGATAATCAACTCCACAAATATCAATTAAGACCTGAAAACGTGTATTGGTATGATATTTCAAAAACCATAATAATTGAAATAGGTAATCAGGATTGGTATATAATATAGTTTCATGTTTTGATTTTCGAAATTGATGTATCCATTTTGGTAAAGTAGCTATCAGAGATTTGAAAAACGATTGGTTATCCACAAATCGTCTCTTTTTTTCTAAAAAGTAAACACATTAGAACATGAGTTAAAGAGCGAAGCATATTTTAGTATTACAAAAGCGCGAAGCGTCTAAAAGCTGGGAGCTTTGCTGATCTCGGACACTCACTTTATTGATGTGATCTAGCAGAATTTACAAAGGGCGAAGCTTGCGCTTCTCAAGCCTTTACCTACTGCAGCCATTTAGAGAGCCACCTTTCTAATGACCTAATTAGCCAAGGACTCGCTCACAAAAGTCTTAGGCCCAAAGTTAGAATCTTCGTATAGCTTACATTAAGAAGCTTCGCCCTTGAACTTGCGGGGGCAGGGAATAATGAGAAAATTATTAACTGAATAGAAAAATGCAAAATTGGGCGCAAAGCGCAGCACAATGAATACGTTGTGTAGCATTTAGTCTCTAGTGCAAATGTTAAAATGTTACAGAGTGTTCTGCTACGAATTCAATCGATTCGAGCTTGTAAACTTGGTAAACTCGATAAATCCGGAAAACATGAAGCAAAAAAAAATATATATTTTTTTAGAAATGGTTTTTCATAAAGCCGCAGTAGATGATTTACTTGCCCGCAATAAAGCAAGAAAAAAATCAAAATAAACGACCAACCAAAACCTAAATTGAAGTATAAAAGATCCTAGAAACGAATAGAGTAATTTATTTCTTTTTTTCTACGTGTTCTATTGTATTTTGAGACTATGCTATGAAACTTTTTCATGGCATCTCTTCTAAACCGTCAATCGAGTAAGATAGAAATATACGAAGAACTGAAATAAGCTAGAAAAACAGTCGCGGGATCCGTGAACTTTAAAGGGCGCAGCGAGCCATCCACCAAGTGTAAAGCTCTAACCGATTCGTTATCAAGTAAGGCTCTCGACCGATAGCAGGAGATTTGCGCCGTGCTACTGCCAACCCATCCTAGCTGTCATAAGGAGCGAGCGGTTACTCAGCCGGGAGAAGCTTCTTCGCTGGGCGGTAAACAGCACCGGCCCTCGAGCACGATGTTGGCCAGGACCGGTCGCCCGGGCCGGGCATTGCCGTACTTATTAAGCTTCGAGACGCCTCTATGACTTTATTTTGCTATAGGCCGTCATTGCTGTAGAAACTACAAAAGCCTTAATTACTGGGGTTCTAATACCAAGAACAACTTTCTTAATAGCCGCCGCCGTGCCAACATCATAATCATAACATGATATATAATGATAATTTCTCCGGAAAACTTAACGAAGTCAATTAAATTTTGCAATGTGCTAAATCATCAAATTTAATTGAAACAGTAGACGACAACTGTTCGGATGATTACGCGCTTGCTATAATAAGACTGGCGGGACGCAAAAAACGTCTATGCCTAGAACGTATCAATTAGCTACTTTTATGCGCAGATTTATTATACTGGGAATTTTTTTTTATACCGGGCATAGACGTTTTTTGCGTCGTAGCTGGATCTGGTGCGGAATCGGCAAAATCTCAGCAGATTAATAAAGAAATAAACGAGACGAAATCGATGGAAAAGAGAAGACGGCGTCACGCCTGGGCCATAATACCCTCTTCTACTAAAACTTCCCTAGCCAGGGCGTGAGCTCCGATAAATTTAGTACGGAGATGCCGCAGCGCAAAACCTCTCCTTTTATCCTAATCTGTTTGTCAAAATCTCTTGTGAACTATGAGCAGATAAACCTCGGCGGAGTCTCATAGGTCAAGAATCCTGGACAGAAACTTTGTTTGATCCGGAATTCTTGACCGACGCTGGATTCCTGAAATACCCGCTGTAATTGCTAGAGCGATCTCGGCAAGGATACTTGTCCAAATCCTCTAGAATTTTTTTCCGATTCTCACAAAGTGCAATGATAGGTTTGAAAAGTAGCGCAATTAAGAACACACCACTAATTAATGCGGAAATAATAGGTAAAAACCGGATACGGGGATTTAGTAACAAGACGGTCAATAAATTGATGGCTTTTCATTTCACAACATAAATTGAATTCTTAAAAATGTGGGAAAGCTTGCGAGGACTTAAGTCCTCGCAAACATTAGAATTTTGAATTAATCTAGCTTCTAATTCGCCGAGAATGGGCGTAATAGCGAAATAGAAGAAAAAACCAACTGAAGCAATTTGTCCAATAGTAACATATGGTGCTTCCACAGGTTGACATCCAATCCAGCCTAAAAGTAAGCAATCTGCCAAAAGCAACCAAAATAATTTTTGGTGAATTGGTCGAAAACTTGAACTACGTACATACGATGTATTAATAAACGGTAAAGCAAATAATGACACAAAAACTGGTCCTATGGCAGCTACACCTCCTAATTTGTTAGGTATACTTCGAAGAATCGCATAAACCGGTAAGAAATACCATTCTGGCACTATATGAGCCGGAGTTGACATAGGATTCGCGGGTATGTAGTTGTCGGGATGCCCCAAAACATTAGGTGCATAAAAAATGAAAATAGAAAAAAAAATGGCAAAAGCTACCCAACATACTAAATCTTTTACGTACATATAGGGATAAAAAGCTATTTTATCCACAAAAGAATTGATACCCAATGGATTATTAGAGCCATATTGATGTAATGCAGCAAGATGAATAATAGCAGCGGCAGCTATTATGAAAGGAAGTAAGTAATGAAGGCTAAAAAAACGATTTAAGGTAGCATTATCTACCGAGAAACCACCCCAAAGCCAAGTTACTATAGTGTCTCCCACCACAGGTATTGCACTAGCTAAGCTTGTAATGACCGTAGCTCCCCAAAAACTCATTTGCCTAAATTCCCCCAAACCATGTCTTTTCTACATCCTTTTTAGACTTTATGGATGAATGATGTCAGGCTCCACCGGTTTTTTTTCATTTCAGCATTTCACTCAGAATATCGAGCAGCGATTTAGAGTATTTTTCACTAGAATTAGCCCTGATACGAAATTTTTTCTGCAGTATTTTGGTGAAACTATTTGTATGAATAAGGCCTGCGCGCTCTTTGGCCTTATCATCCATAAGCCAATAGGCTAATGCTCCAAGAGTCGAATGGTCAATAATTTTCTTAGAAACTCTTTCAACTGCAAAAAGAAAAAACGGGAACCAATTCAAACTAGCCGAGGTTTTGATCCGAAATCCTAGATACTGGCGGGCCTTCGGCCTTACTATTATTCGTTAAATTAAGTGTTACTCAAATATCCCCGGAGCAAAAATTGAAAGCCGTCGGCCCTATTAAAATATCCTGGATCTGTTCTGGCAAAAGGTTACAAAGCTGCTTGAATAAGGCTTCTAAATAAAACCTTAATATACGGCTTAAATAAACCATAAGAAGACTCCAATAGGCCTCCGGCCTTTATTCATTCATTAGAGTGAAATAGACATGATTTTTCAGAGAGAAATGGGACTATATATTTACCTAGCCAAAGATCGATGATGGACTAGGCACCCCACGTGTAGTCTCTGAGGAAATCTCCATGCTATTTTCTCCAAGGCCGAAGACGCCTATTCTCGTGTAGCAAGAGTTTTCCTGCGGATTGTCTATGATGACATGCTAAGGATTTTTACTTAGAATTTAGACCCACACAAGACAGCAAGGCTAAAATTCTGGGGATCGCCACCAAAAATCGTCCATTTCGCGCCTTCCATGGGAGGAAAGAAAGTACCTTGGTAATAAAGAGTTTCCCGCATTTAGTGGGGTTTTTTTATCCTCCTATCAGTAGAAGGAGGGGCCAAATCGACCCCACGGTAGTACGTATCCTATAAAAGCTGTTATAATCATTAAAAGTAGAATGACAACTCCAAGACACCAAACTAATTCCCTAGGACTCGAATAACTTCCATAATATAGACCACGAAAAATATGAAGATAAACCACAATAAAAAACATACTTGCCCCATTAGCATGCATATAACGAAGCAACCAGCCGCCTTTCACATCTCTCATGATGTGTTCTACGCTTAAGAAAGCTAGATCCACATGAGGCGTATAATGCATAGCTAAAAAAACGCCTGTAATTATCTGAATGAACAAGCAAAGACCAGCCAACGAACCGAAACTCCACCAATAACTTATATTGCTCGGGGTTGGATAATCTATTAAATGATTGTTAAATGTAGAAAATATAGGTTGTTTAAGAATCGATAGTCGTCTTGCCATATGAATGTTTCGTGCTTTCCCGTTTTCGCGGATCATGGAAACTTTGTGTTCTTCATGATTAACGCAATCCATCATGGGCAGGATCTACCCATCATTACAAGGCCTTAGATAAAAAAAATATACATATATATATATATATTTTATTCGTTTTGGAACGCTCAAAGAGAGAGAGAGGCTTGGCCTCTCTCTCCTTCTCTCAAAGCCTGCATTTATGAAGTTAATAGAACGAATAAAATATATTATTTTATATTTCTTCTAATCAATTCATTTGGTTTTTTGGCTGCTATTCAACGGAGTTTTTTCTAATTAAAAATATATATTTTTTAGTTGCACTGCGGTGAAATTGTCCAATGAATTAAGGGAGCCAGTCAAAGGCTACTGGAACACCAGATACAAAAACTACCCAAGCTAATGATAAAGGTAAGAAGACTTTCCAACCAAGCCTCATTAATTGGTCATAACGATATCGTGGAAATGCTGCACGAACCCATATATATACAAACAAAAAGAAAAGAACCTTGATACTAAACCGAATCGAACCCGGAATCACGTAGAAAATGGGAATATCTAGGATGGGCAGCCAACCTCCTAGAAAAAGCAATGTACATAGACTAGGAGAGTAAGGGTGTAGCTTCGTGGCCCCTTGGGGCCTAAGAATAATAGATATTCACACCCTTCTCAAAGAACCGTACATGACACTCTCGCGTCATACGGCTCCGTTCTGGAAATCTCAAGTCTTACCTCCTCTAACTAACGCTACGCTTAGGTTTTCGAATCACGGAGGCCTCGCATGGATGTCCAAGTGTGGATGATCGGCACAGAGCGGGAAAAACTTATTTTCCGTCAGATTTTAAGCTGCTTGGTTCAGACTGGATTCGCTCGTAATAAGGCGCGAGTAGTAGTCTATTGTCCGCAATAATATAGGGCCGAAGGCTTTGCGCCCCAGTGACTTGGGCTCGCTACGCCTGATTTTCAGACTAATGTCCACCACCGCCGGTAAGTTCTATCTCCCAGAACCAGAATGATTATCCCTGTTCAATGGGTTTACATTCATCCCCGGATATGGGGTACTGTTTCCTTTCCCCGCCACCCTTGTAGCTGTCATCTGTGATTCGCGCAGGTGTGTTCGCACCCCCTGGATGAGACGAGAAGTTTTTTCTCGCAGCAACCCTCCCTGGTTCCAGACTTAGGAGCGCACTTTCCCGTATGAGCATTCGGTACACGTATAGGTCTGGGGAAAAGTTACGAGGTACCCACTTAGGGTATCTCCCTAGTCTTAGATAGGTTGTCCGATGGGTTCGCGTTTCGTTGTTGTGCTGACACACCAGGCTACCCTTCTCCGAAAGCTTCGCGAGCCTACTGGTCTTCAGATCGCTCAGAAGGGTTTACTGCACAAGGCCCTTAAAGGGACACTGGCTCCTGCAGAGGGCCGCAGCCCAACGAATGCCAGATGCAAAGCTCCACACCTCATTAAGATCATATTAGCATATTCCCCCAGAAAAAAAAGAGCAAAACCCATCGAAGAATATTCTACATTATAGCCCGCGACTAATTCAGCTTCTGCTTCTGGTAAATCAAAAGGAGCTCGATTAGTTTCTGCTAAACAAGAAATGAAAAACATAATGAATACAGGAAACAAGGGCGCAGCAAACCATATCTGCTTTTGCGCGATTACAATCTCACTAGAATTGCAAGAACCTACACAAATGAGTACGGTAATGATAATAAGACCGATAGAAACTTCATAAGAAACCATTTGAGCTGCAGATCGTAATGCTCCTGGAAAAGCATATTTAGAATTACTGGACCAGCCTGCTGTAATAATACCATAAACGCCTAGAGAAGATATAGCAAATAGATAAAGTATACCTACATTTAAATCTGACAATACCATACCATAATCAAAAGTAGGGGTCGGAGATTTCCCCGCCCTCCGAACCATACGTGACAGTTTTCCGTCATAGAGCTCTCCGCCACTGATTTACTAAAGCACATCAACAAAAATCTATATATATATTGACGCGCTTTACGAGGTACTTATTGAATGAGATCGTAGCAGCATTATTGTGTCTGCTATGACCAACCCGTCTTCTCAGAAGAGTTGAAGCGTCGCCGCCCTCACCACATTTGTGGCCCTCTACCATCGGATCATGACTGCCGCCCTTCAGTACCTGGCTCGGTCGATTTCCCTATTTACTTACTATAGCGGCTCCGCCGACCCTCTCACTAGAGAGTAGGTCGATCCCGTGATTGCGTCTTCGACTTTTTTTACCTGTTTGTTGAGGTAAGATGTCCGCATAGTATTATTCCCTTACTGAGAATGCCCCCGAAAATCTCTTTTTTTTCCGTCTTCGGCCTCCGTTATACCTACCGAAAGAACCGATTCCAGGACCAAGTCGTTACCCGCTGGCTTGGTGAATGCTGTCGTTCAGCAGCTACGTAATTCGGATTCGTCAGCCTCATCAACCCCAACAGTATCTTCCGGGTCGTCCTTTGAAATATGGGTTGTGACTTGGTTTCCCAGATGCTTTTCCACGCGCATTGCGGCAACGCTACCTCTGGGCGATTTACTCCATTGACGCGGACTGGAGATTGGGCACCAGGATATGCCCCATAGCGACGAAAGCACCTTGCACGGCGCGCGGTATAACAGCCCAAGCGACCAAACTTAACATAAATGTAATTACTGGAGCCATTAAAAAAATAAATAAATTAGCACTACTTGGTAAAATAGGTTCTTTTATCATTAATTTCAAACCATCTGCTAAAGGTTGTAACAATCCAAACAATCCCACTACATTAGGACCCTTTCGACGTTGCATAGAAGCCATTATTTTACGTTCAGCTGGAACTAAGAAGGCTACTCCTAGTAAAAGGGGTATTATTATTCCAAGTATTTTCGCTAAAATACCAATGATATACAGTCTCATTTTGTTGGCTTTTTTTCTAGAATAAAGTTGTGAAATGTCATAAGAATTATGAACATGACACCAGCATTGGCTATGGCCAGTGCCACAGACACCTACCGCGGAGCTATATATAGATTTTTTTTTCTATATATGGTCTACGGCTCCTTGCTTTTGGGCATTGACAAAACACTTGCGCGAGAAGAATGCATCCATTTCTCTTTTTCAATGTTCAATCGGAGAACCGGCTTTTCAGCCTTTTCAAAGCTTTGATTCAATTCAGGGCTGATCCAACAAGCTCGTAAAATCAACCAGGCCGCGGAGCATAGCATATTTTTCTACTGATTAGTGAAACAAAGAAAAAAAAAAATATATATATTTTTTTTTCTTTGTTTGCAAAACAAACCAAGTGCTACGCATCTTTCCAAAATACATATAAGCATTTCCTATAATCAATGGAGTAGTTTTATCGTTTAGTGCATTTAGCCCATCTATTTTAATATGTATGTAAACTTTACATAATGATGCCGCGTTTTACGAACGAAGCGGTCGGGGCCAGACGGACAAAGGGGAAGGGGAGGGGGGCGCGCGGGTTCTCACATAAGCCGCGCACCCCCGCATAATGGACGAAGAAGACCGCAGAGCTATATTTATCATTCGGTTCCCACAAAAATGTTACTGGTATACCATCAGCACAAGGCTTCTCCAAAGCGCTGCGTAAGCAACACCCTAAGCAAACCGGCCTAGGACAAGCACGCGCGTGCCGCGCGGCGTTGGTCAACCACCTTCTTCGCTTTTCTTATGCAAATCTAACGGCCGCTCTTAAGCAGCTAGGGTTTTATCCATTCGACTGCTATTGGAAAAAAAGGCAGGTTGCATATTACGTGATAAGGCATAGCAAACATATTCTTTTTTCAGCGGCAAGGTCGGGATGCCTTTTATGCTCTCTGGATTGACATCATAATGCCCCTTATAGACCTCAAGCTTCCTCTCAGAGTAATAATTAAGTTATTGATAACTTTTAAGTCTATCAAAATATTTGCCTCGTGACATCACCGGTATATGGATACCTTCCTTCTAAAAAGTACTAGGATCCATATTAGAATCGCCAGAATTAATCACAAATACCACCATCATTACAAGCCCAGTTCTTAGAAAAAAAAGCAGACTAAATGAAGTTCTATCTTTAAATAAAGTATGATTAGGTTGGTAAAAAAACTGTTTCAGATTTTTTCTCCTTTTTTTAATTACCTCCCCACCAATAAATGGATACAAATAGGAATAACCAAACCACGTCAACAGAATGCCGGTACCAAGCAGCTGCTTCAAAGCCAAAGTGATGCGTTTGGGTAAAATGCCCTAGATATTGACGAATAGCGCATATTATTAGGAAAATGGTACCTATAATAACATGAAAACCATGAAACCCTGTGGCTAAGAAAAAGGTAGAACCATAAATACCATCAGAAATCGTGAAAGGTGCTTCTACATATTCCATTCCTTGAAACCCGGTGAAGACTAGAGCCAGCAAAATGGTAGAGTCAAAAGTTACTTCATAGAGCCGTACAACTTGGTCGCCGTTTACTCATCTGACATAATAAAGTGCTCTCCGAACCGTGCAAGATAGTTACCTATCACACGGCTCACCAACCTGATTTTTTACTCGATAGGGCACGTAGTCCTTTAGAAAGGCTCAGGCTCAATTCTATTCAGACATGAAGTCAGATTTCCCGTGTCAATCAGGTAAAGTCCATAAATGAAAATCATTTCTGTACAGTGATTTAGACTCCTTCTCGCTTTGCCCCTAAACGAATGAGATCGAGTCAAGTGCTTTACTGTTGCCAGCTCTTTTTCGAGTAGGCGGATACTACGAGTCCTCCGTCCCAGATAGCCGGATCATGGCTATCTAGTTCACCGGTACTACCAAGGTACTCTCATACTTACGTGAAAACACATAAGATTTCCGACTAATAGTGCTAGTTCGGACAAAAAAGCAGCCGTGCTTCCAGTGTTTTTGTTTCATATTGAAATTGGGACCTCCTCCCGCTCTGCCACAGGCAGGCTACCATTCTGCCATGGAGGAGATAGCGCTGTAATATTATCGGTTGATCAATAACCTGACCGAACACGCTCGAGTTAGTGTCTCATAAACACCTCACATTCATGAATGACCCATTCGGCTATATTTTCAAGACACGGTCGGAAAAGTTCTCTAGAGTTGGTCAACCCTGTCCTTTCCTTCTGCAACATGCTATTGTCCCGGTTGGTTTAAATGGTAAGTTGCATCCGTCTCATTGCGAGCATCAGCAATGGTATGATTACGAGAGGTAATCAAAAAGTTTCCTTGGTAATCTGACGGTCGCCTGGTAGCTACTAAAGCATAAACAGCTTGTTTTTTGAATCCAGCTAATATAGCATGATGGGCCCAAGTCACGGCAGCTCCGGATGAAAGTAAAATAAGGGTATTTAGAAAGGGAATTCCCCAAGGATTTAACACATCAATTCCTTTGGGGGGCCGAATAGCTCCAATTTCTACCGTAGGTGCCAAAGAAGGATGAAAAAAAGCCCAAAAGAAAGCTAAAAAAGACATGACTTCAGACACGATAAACAAAATCATACCATAGCGAAGTCCTAATTGGACCACAAATGTATGATGTCCTTCGTAAGTGGATTCACGTATAACATCGCGCCACCATACAAACATAGTATATAGGATCATTCCCAAGCCCAAGCTAAGAAGTGTTCCACCTCCCATAAAAGAGTGCATGTACATAACACCACCAATGGTGCTTGCCAAAGCTCCCAATGAACCCAAAAGAGGCCATGGACTTGGATCTACCAAATGATAAGGATGCTTTTGAGAGACACTCATAATTCGTCCTGTTTGCTTTTTAGTCTAATTTATTTGATATCCAAGAAACATAATCATCCAAAGAAACAGCTTCTACAACGATGGATAGGGGTCAGGAAGAGCCCCTGCCCTCCGAACAGTATGGGAGCCTTTCAGCTCGTACTGCTCACCTTCCTAGATCTTAACCTTGGACCTTAGGCAACCTTCTCCACAATAGTTAGAGTTCTCAGTATCTTAATCTGCGCCGCAGCCCACAAGTAACTGTTGGCGGCGTCGTGGTATTTGCTGTCCACACAGCAGTTTCATACTTACACTGGTCATAGGTAACATTTCCCGAGCGAATTTTAGCTCTTACGTCTCTTACCTTTATGTATATCTCCCCGATTAGATCTACAAATAGTACACGATCGAAATAACCCCGAGCGAGTCAACTTTGGCGCCCCAGCTCGCATCTACAATTTTACGTGGGAGCGCTAATTGCTCAGACTTAAAAACCTTTATGGCCTTCGGCCCTTAGCGGGCCCACGTGTAATTGGAACATATCCTTGGCTTCCTCTGTGAGGCCGAAATCCGCGCAAGCGACCAAATAAAGTAGGCAAAAAATAGGACCTCCAGCATTAGCCGGAGGTCTTTTCACACGATGCTGCTACCCTCGTTCTGATCTCGCCTGGCTTGGGTATTTTTGGTGGTGTGAAAAATAACTGACTTTTGTTCGGCTTATTTACTAAATGGGCTGGGGTTTTTTTTCCATCCAGAGTATTCCTTACAGATCTCGGTGTCATTTTTTTTCGCCTTTTTCGAATAGCCTCGTACCAGACGAAGAATCGCTCAATATTCATTCGGGTGAATCCGTAGTATCTGCCGTGTTTGCTCTTGTAGATCCTCACCTATATGGCTGTTGAGAGACAAACAAGATCTGTCCAGTTTAACTTGAGCGTAAACTAGCGTATAGACTTGTTGAGAGCTCCTGTTGTCTTAGTAAGGGAAAAGTACGATCTTGGATTGGCCCCCTTCGCATGACCTGAAGAGGCCTGTAATACTATGAGGCCTCTGAACTCCCTCACGACACTGTCATGGGGATGTTTAGCCCCGACTTCCATAGGTCCGAATTAGGTTTTACCTCCTAGTGAGAATTTAGGTCCTTGCGCGGGCGTCTGATCTCCCAGACTTACTCTGTACGGAGTGCCCTGTGGTTTCTCGAGTGCCGCAGAAGCTAATGCCATCAACTGCGGGTTTAACACTATTGGTCTACTAACCACTCGCTCGCCGCTATATCCTGCTTGGGACGTTCGGTCCAGCTTAGGACGGGCTCCGCGTTCCAAGCTCGTTATCCTAACCATATCCTCTGCTTTCCCAGGGAGCCCTAATGGGGGCAGGCCCATCGATCCCCGGCTTTTCCCTACTGCTCTAGCCATGATATTGCTATGATAGCTTTTTTGGGTAGCTCGCACCCAGGTTTGCCTTGTTCGAGAAAGTGCGACTGAGCCAGAATGGGCTCAGCAGTCGGCCTATTTATTCGGGCGCACGCATAAACGCATGATTAGTTCCACAAAGTTCACTGCACTGACCATAGTAAACTCCTTCTCGTTTAATAAAAATGGAAGTCTGATTTAAACGACCAGGTACAGCATCACATTTTACACCTAAGGAGGGTACAGCCCAGCTATGAAGTACATCAGCAGATGTTATAATCATACGTAGATGAGTTTTTGCTGGTACAACTACTCGATTGTCTACTTCTAATAAGCGCAATTGACCCAATTCTAAGTCATCTTCTGGAATCATATAACTATCAAAAGTTAGTGACTGTTCATCAGAACTGTTATAGTCTGAATACTCATAAGGTTGGGTCGACGGCCGGTCCTTGGTCCCAAGAGCCCATACGCCTCCCACCAAACTGTACTTGCAAGTTTCCTTGCAGACAGCTCTCCACGCTCATTAAGACTCGAAGAGTAGAATGTCTAGTTCTTTTTCACCCGGGAATAAAACGTAATAGACTCTCTACAGTGGATCTTCGGGTGGCGTTATCAGGGGTCTGCTTCTTGTTCTATCGAACTATGATCCTAGTGAAACCTTTCAAGGTCAAAACTTTGGCCTTTTTGTTGATATGTCTGTAATAATGTGCTTTCGCAATTCCAGTAATTTTACAAGCAAGACACAGATCATATAGAAGGAAAAAAGTATGGGACCTTACTGCATAGTTAACCACATAAAACGAATCCAATCTAGTTATCCTTTGTTCAACAAGTGGAACGTTCAAGAAAAGGAGTGATAGTCCAAGTTGTGGGAATGACCCAGTGAACCCATGGTTTATTCATTAATCTCTGGGCCTTATGTCCTTGCCCATCGTTTTCTAGCAATAGGCTTCCCGTTTCCTTCTTGTTCCTAGCACCTATTGATGTGATGTTTCAAAAAACTTACTGGTTGCTTGGAACTGAAAGGATCTGTCCTTCATTTTATCAATGATGATAAGACGGGTCACGCCCTGAATCGTCGAGAGTGGACTCGCCGACTTCTGGAGTAATGTTCCCAAATTTTCATTTGATCTTGCGATATGCAGTTCTGTAACTCTCTATTAGGTCGAATAGACTAAAATAGTAGTAACATTTCCACCGTAAGTAAATCCTCTGTGACCCTCGAGTTTTCGCCGAAATTGCCCGACGTCCCTTGCGAGCGGCCGAGACTTCAGTACAGTATGAGCGCTGGTCCCCTTCGGTAAAGTTCTTGTTCTTGATGTTACCTATTGGAAGACCTCCGTCCCCAAAGAAGAAGAGCAAGCCTCAGAGAGGCTCGTTCTTCTTCTTCCGGCAGTTTTGCCACTACCGTGGTTGTTTCCAACGTTAGGGGATCCCCTATTCCAAAAAATGACGGGGCCGGGCCTGTTAGATTCGAAGTCGTATGCCACTGGCTGTGGTGCTGATAGATTCAATACTTCAGCGCTGTTACTGGACATTGCAGGCTGAGCAGTCTATTTCCCGTATATTGCCTACACCGAGAAGAGGAATGTGTACCTCTAGCGACTTAAAGAATGGAACCATAGGCCTATTAGCTGGGGGAGCCTTTTCAGTCTATAGGTTTAACCTCAACTCCCCGTTTCTGGCATGCTCTAGTCTCTCGAGTCTTTCAACGTCAAACGAAGAATGATTTTGGCTCATCTTTCTTTTGGTAAGCCAGGAGCTTTGCAGACCATAGAACCAGTCCGGTGCATTTCGTTGCACTTCCATCATCCTCGTAAAAGGGCGCACTCCAATACCGTTGATGTCCAATAGCTTTGATAGTAATTGTTGGATCTACTACCTCGTCCATTGAATATAATAAAGCAAAAGATGGTATGGCAATAAACATCAGAATGATACTAGGAAAAATGGTCCAAATGATCTCTATAGTAGTCCCATGAACAATTCTTTCCGGAATTGGATTTCTTTTATAGTGAAAATGCCATAAAGCGCGAACCAACATCCATAATACAAAGATCAAAATAATTATTAAGAAGAAGAAAATATCATGATGTAAGATAGGGGTCAGCGCTCGGTGTCTGCCCTCCGAACCATACGTGACAGTTTTCCGTCATAAAGCTCGCTACCTCGAACCTCGGCCCGAGAAGGGGCAAAGAAGCATGCTTTGCCCTCTTCTCCAAAACAAAATATGAAACGTAACGGCGCTACGCGCACCTTTCTTTGTTCGCTTTGCGAACAAAGTGGGCATGTGTTAGACAATCAGTCAGCAGGGAAGCTTGCACAGAAGCAAGCAAAAAAAAATCTATATAGATTTTCTTTTGCTTGCTTTATTCCACAAACTATTGCGCAGTGGCATCATCGAGGCTATAAACTGATTGCTTCGTAACACATAGTTAAGATGATGGTATCGTTGAGCGCGTAACAGTCCATTGTATGCTTCATTCTTGCATTTACAGGCTTTTATTCGCCTTTTAACTGAGATAAGGACACGGGAAAAAATAGATATATTTTTTTTTTCAAAGCCCCTTTTGTTTTTGTATGTACCCCAGAGAGGATACGAAACGGTCTTAGGTTGATCCCCTTAATAGCTAAAACTGTGCATTCTTACTACGGGATCTCTGAATTCTCCTTGTACAGGGAGTTAGTTCCCCAGCTTCCACCATCACGGATTTTCAAGGGTTAGATCCTTGCGTGAATGCCCGATCTCCCAGGCTATTCCTGTATAGAGTGCTACGTGGGGACTCAAGTCCCGTGTTCGCAATTGATATCGAGCGCGAGTTCGGCCGTTTTGCAGGCTTACTATCCACGCGTATGCCTTGATATTCTGCTTCAGACATACGGCCCAGAATTGGATGGACTAGATTCACGTATCAAGTTTGTTATCCTGATCTTTCCTTATGCCTTGTCGAAGCATCCTAGTGAGGGCAGTCTCAATGTTCTGCGAGTTTCACATGATGCTTTCGGGGCAATCTTATTGCTAAGGATGCCCCACCTGTGTAGCTCACATCCTGGCGATGGCCAGCTCGAGCAGATATGGCAGAGTTGGAGCAGAGCTCTGCAACCGTGATGATATATCTAGGCGCACTCAATTATTCCTTGCATCATAGGTGTTGCTGCGTCTTGAAATCCTAATTGCCAAGGTTCCGCAGCGTCACAATAACCAATTGGAAATAGCCATGTATTTTTCAAACTCATTTGGTATATTCTTGTTTTTTTCAGAACTACTTCGGTCCGAAGAAGTTTGCGTTTGGGACAGGGTACTTAATAGATAATTTAGGTGGTAATTTTTTTTTAGGTGCCTGTTAAGGAAAGAAGGTCTGCCTATGATACTCGTGGCCTTTCTTCCATGGTCGTCTGTTCCGCATACTGATCTCGAATCTTGTCGCGTGCCTTCGGCCCTTAGCGGGCCTCAGCTTGCAGCTTGTTGTATTTAGCTTCTACTACATGCTAAACAGCATCATCTAGACGTGGCTGGCCAAATAAAGATAATAAGATTATTCTTGTTTTTTCATCTATGCGTAATACTTTCCGCCAGCTCTAAACGTTGAGAGTACCCATTAAGTGTCCCAGATTATTACCTATTAAGTTTCCCTTCATTCGTTAAACCGAAGCAAATGCGTTTCCGTCCTATATAGATCGGGGTGGCCGCTGAGCTTAGATCAATGTTTAGCTGATGAGATATTGGATGCTTCCCGGCCTTCGGCCCTACACTAAAGATGCACCATGCATTTCGAGTGCTTCGCACAACCGAATCTGTTCTATATGATCAGTATTAATCTTCCGTTAACATGGAAAAACCTACACAACCTACATTTTCACATTCACTTTTTCATATAGATCTGTTTATTATTGGCTTTGATTTAGTTCTGCAATAACATAGTAATTAGATGGTACGCGATAGAGTAGACCCATGATTCAGAATTAGAAGCTGGGCGCAAAGCGGAAACACATTAAAAATTTACATGCTTTATGCTTGACAGCTTGACCATGCTATACTTACATAAACAAGAGCTGAAAAAACCCAAATGAATTGCGTTTAACCCCACTAAAATGTAAAGTAGGACTCTTTTATTGGAATATAGGAATATAGGTCGTCCGCCCCGGCATACGTCAACAAAAATCTATATTTTTGTATTTACCTTTTCTTCTTTTCGCTCTCTATTTACTATTGGCTTTACGAAGGACTTTAGTCCCGGAAAACCTTAGCTTTCCGGGGGTTTACCCGCTTTCCTCGCTTCGTGCAAAAGAAAAGCGGAGATTGGGAAGGCATGACAGAAAAAAAGAGAAGCGTACAAAAAAAAATATATATACCTTTTTTTTTGAGCTTCTTAATGGCTTCAGAGAGCTGGAGCCTTCAAATATCTCTGATTTTTTTGATAGTATTTTTAAAATCTATAGCATTTTGTCGGAACACATCCTGTCTTTTGACTCGAGTAGTTTTATGCATAGTAAGTACTATAGCCCCAATCATAGCTACTAGTAAAATAAGACTAGAAACCAAAAACAAAACAAAATAGGTGGTATAAAGTAAATTGCCTAATGTTTCCAAATTAGTCCAACTTTGTATCTTTTCAGCATAAACTGTATATGTTAAATAAGTTGTACTCAATTTCGTTGGTAATATTGGAATGTAATCATTATCTACAATAAAGAAAATTTCCAACAAAAAAATAACTCCAATAATACCACCTACAGGTAAATAACGCAATACATTCTCGTGAATTTCTGCTATTTTAATATTCAACATCATAACTACAAATGAAAATGAAACGGCAATAGCTCCTACATAAACCACTAAGAAAATCATAGCAAAGAAGTCAGGACCTAACAAAACAAGTAAACCCGAAGTGTTAAAAAAAACTAAGATAAAAAATAAAACAGAATGGACTGGATTTTTAGCACGTATTACCATAACACTAGAGACTAAAGCAATGCTCGAAAAAACAGAAAAAAGTATCATGGTTATTTTACTAAGTCCCTTTTATCATTTGCTTTAACAATGAAGAAAAATCTATAGATTTTTCTTCTACGCATCATCTGTTCTCCAGATGATGCGGGCAAACACAAACCAAGCAGAGGAACAACTAAAGCCAACACATGTACACAGCATAGAAAAAGAGCCCCATAAAAAGGAGATCTTGCTGGAGCAGAGGAAGAAGTGCGAAATAAGAGCGCTCTCGATACGAAAGAAGCCTTCAGTTATAAAGTGCAACAGGAAGCAAAAAAAATATGTATTTTTTTTCTTATCCGCTTCCTTCCCCCCGCTTCGGATATAGCTCATCGGAAGGCTTCGTGGAACGACATCATAAATAAAAAGTGTCTCAGGTTCTCGTCAGTCGAGTAGATAAATCTCGATATATCGTAATAGTAAATGCATGGCGAACTTTGCGTACAAAACTATCTTCCGCTCGTGAAATCCGTAGACTATTTTCGATTTCGAATTCGTATAAAGCAAATTCATCATGTATGATAATTAATGACCATCTTCATTTATAAACTTTATTCTTTGTGCCCTTGGACACTCTTGAACCTTGCATCACCGAAGGCTCCCAGAGCTGAAACCGCTTCGAGTTGTTTCCGTACGAAACGATTCATAGATTAGCTATGTAAATGAGCGCTTTTCACTTTTGCTTCTCGACCAAATATTGGAAAGCACATGGTTGGGGTCTTCGACCCCAACTTATGGAATTGGGGCAAGAAGAGGCTTAGAAACTTTGAGTTTTATTTTCTTCCGGAACGAACATGGATGGCACAAAATCACGCATACTTTGTCCATCAGCTTATAAAAGAAAAGCGCGCAGCAAACCAACAAAAAATCTAGGCGCACAAAAATATATAGATTTTTTTTCATATATATTCCAAAATGCAGAAAAGTAAAAAAAAATATTTTTTTTTAGCTCTTCAAAGCCATTTGATTATGCTTTGCTCTCCCTCTTTTTCAAAAAGTTACCATTCATTATTTGGGAAGAGAAGAACATAAATAGAAATTAACGCTCTATTCGCTGCGCGAATGTAGGGCAAATCAAGCTTGGCTTCGAGGTATTTTTTCATATATAATATATATATGAAAAAATACCGAAAGAAATGAAAATATTTTTTTATTTTCTCTCAAGACTTTGCCTTGAAAAGCGTCAAGCAACGAAGCGGCTTCTCAGTTTCGCCCCGCGCTAAAAGAAAAAAAAGAGAATTCATCATGGCTTGCAGTCCGCTAGAACAATTTGCAATTATTCCATTGATTCCTATTCATATAGGAAATTTCTATCTTTCATTTACGTGCGGAGCTCGCGCCCACTACTCGATGGTGTAAACACTTCGTCGGGGTTTTAGACGATAATCCAACTCCCGTTTACTTCGATGCCGTGGAGTTAGGAAAGTGTTCTGTACAGGATAGGTTTACGAATCTTGAGAATGGCCGCTCTTTTGGAAGGGAGACGAATATGAGGACTGATCTACTCAAATAGCCGATGGTAGACGGTGAAAGGAAGCCCCTGGGTCAGGATACAAACCATGTTCACGCCGGCACACGCCGGTCGGGCCTAGAGAATCCTAGACAGAACGCGCGGGTAGATTGACTGAGGTGACGGCTATGAGGGCGAGTGCCCAGGATACTGTGGAATGCGCTCGAGGATGGATAGAAAACCTCCCACAAAATAAGCGGCGAGGAATGTAGTCCTGGCTCTCTTCGGCTAAGTAAAAGAAAATACTTTTTTGAAGATGGCTGCCAAAATAAAGCCTCTATTGGACCTTTGGCCGGTCCTGAGGAGAGAGGAGCCGTATGATGGGAGACTATCATGTACGGTTCTATAGGAGGGGAACGGCTTTGAACCCTGAGCCTAAGTAAGGTTCAAATGGAGCAAAAAAAAAAATATTTTCTTCCCCTACCGACCCAATTCATCTTTGTTTATGCTATTAACTATCAGTCTAGTATTGCTTCTAGTTCATTTCGTTACTTTAAATGGAGGACACTTAGTACCAAATGCTTGGCAATCCTTTGTTGAAATTATTTACGATTTTGTGCTTAACTTGGTAAATGAACAAATAAGCGGTCCTTCGTCGATGAAACAACGCTTTTTTCCTCTAATTTTTGTCACTTTTACTTTCTTATTATTTAGTAATCTTATTGGTATGATACCTTATAGTTTTACAGTAACAAGTCATTTTATAATTACCCTGGGTCTTTCATTATCTCTTTTTATTGGGATCACTATAGTTGGATTTCAAACACATGGGCTTCATTTTTTTAGTTTTTTATTGCCGCAAGGAGTACCCTTGCCGTTAGCACCCTTCCTAGTACTTCTCGAGTTAATCTCTTATCGTTTTCGCGCATTAAGTCTAGGAATACGTTTATTTGCCAATATGATGGCTGGTCATAGTTTAGTAAAGATTCTAAGCGGGTTTGCTCGGACTATGCTATCTATGGGGGGTATTATGTATTTAGCGCATCTTGCTCCTTTTCTAATAGTATTCGCATTAACCGGTTCGGAATTAGGTGTTGCTATATTACAAGCTTATGTTTTTACTATTTTAATTTGTATTTACCTAAATGATGCTATAAACCTTCATTAAAAGACTGGTGTAAGGAGCATCAAAACAGTTGCTACATCACTTCTTTACTTTCTAAGCGCGTCATCATCAACCATAATAAAAAAGCTGGATTTGCTTTTGATGACGCAAGATAATGCACACCGATGGTCGAAGACCTTTGAACGCGCGGGATGCAAAAAGCTACGAAAAAAAAAATATTCTATATATATATATATATTTTGCTGCGCCCTGCGGCCTTGTAGAGTTCCCCGTTGGCGGAAACGAATGTCCCGGGACCCCGGGGACTAATTCCCACCAAAACAAATAGGCCGCAGGTACTCCTCCCCCCCGCAGCTTAACAAAAGTTCTCTTTGGTTGCCTCGGTGTGCTGATAATCGTGCGCTGCCTGCGGGGTGCACAAAAAAAAACTACACGAATATTACTAGCTTTCTGGTCGATTTTTCGATAGAAAAAACAGCAAGCAAAAAAAATATATATTTGCTGCGCCCGCTCTCTCGCAACCCTTCTTTGATGCGGCAAACTTATCTTGAGCTGAGACGCTTAATGTCTAATTCTAAGAAAGGACGAATAGTTTCATTATGATAAAAGCCATGAGATCCTTATAAATGAGTAGCCAAGCGCATAACGAAGCTTGGCCTTTTTTTTCTCTTTTTAATCCCCGGATGGGACAAAGCAAAAGGGGGCGAAGCGCAGAAAAGTTTCTAAATAATGCGCTTCGCCTCCCTCGTCGCCTGATCCCCTTTTCCTCCCACCTTAAATAGTTTACCACCATCTATAATGCGAAAAACTACGATTGGCTTGAGCCAGTTTATGAAGATCATCCCTTTTTTTACGTGCAATCCCCATCTTTCGGGAAGCATCCAATATCTCATCAGCTAAACATTGATCTAAGCTCATGCTTTTTTTGTTAATACGTCGTTTGGCTGCCGCTTCGAGCATCCAACGAATGGCCAAGGTTTCTTGACGATTTGTTGCTATAATAGATGGTACTAATTGAGTAGTACCAGAAATTCTTACCTTTTTCACTTCACAAACAGGCTTGACATTTTCTATGGCATTGACCAAAAGTCTTAATATATCGCCATGCTGAGCTAGACAATGAAAAGTTTTATAAACAATAGCACGAGATCTCGTTTTTCTACCATTAATCATGCAAATATGGACCAATTTTTTTATTAATTGTTTTTGTTTACCATGCAAGCCCCGGATATAGCCCAAATTGTCTGAGCTATTGTATATGCTTGCCCCACGACCTTTAGGTCCTGATGGCACATGCCCTGGAAGGGCATAGCATAAATATCTACAATGCGAGAAACGACGCGCAAAAAAGCTTTCTGAAAAAAAAAATGGATTTTTTCCGCTAAATGGCCAATTTTCATTTTTTTTGATTCCCGCCTTTGATAAATCAGACACAAAGCTGAAATTCGATGATTTGATGAATAAATTCATATAGAATCTTTGGGTTTTTTTGTACCATATTTAGATCTGCCTCGACGTCGACTCGGTATTCCCTGCAAATCTTTAATTCCTCGAATACAATGGTATTTTACACCTGGCAAATCTTTCGCTCTACCCCCTCTAACCATAACCACAGAATGCTCTTGCAAATTATGGCCTTCGCCGGGAATGTAAGCAATTATCTCATTTCGATTGGTTAAACGTACTTTGGCTATCTTGCGTAAAGCTGAATTAGGTTTCTTTGGTGTTCTCGTCGAAACACGCAGGCATACTCCTTGCTTTTGGGGGCATTGAGTTAAAGCTCGAGTACGTTGTGTGCGCCGTTTTGACTTTCTACCATGACGAATCAATTGATTTATTGTAGGCATATTTCACTTACTTGGTTTTTTTTAGAAAGTTGCATAAAATTTTTCTTTCTTATTTCTTATGCTCTATTCGTTATGGGAATGGGGCCCTTGGCCGCTATATCCTGCGCCCTTCCATCACTATGCTTTCCACGATTTTCGTTCATCATGAGGGCACGAGGAAAGATAATAGGGGAGAACGGTGAAAAACTGAAAGAAAGGGCGAAGACACTGAAAAAAAAGTCTTTTTTCCATTTTTTGTGTCCTTTTCTTTTTCGAACAAAAAATTCCTACGTGCACTAGAAAGCTCATTTCGCTTGGCTCTCGGAGCATATGTAAGTAAGGCTATCCCTTACGGGATTCGAACCCGTGTTCTCGCCATGAAAAGACGATGTCCTATACCCCTAGACGAAAGGGACAAAATTATTTCGAAGAAAAATGGTCAGCCAGAGCTGCGCTGCAATAAAAAGAAAAAAAAGTGGCACAATTTGCGGCCTGTGGCCCGTTCATGCGCCACTTTTTTTTCCATTTACCTACGATAATCCATAACGCTTTCGACTAAAAAAAAAACTCTGTACCTGGTCAACATTACACCAAGAGCGACTTTTAATAACGTCTGCATTTCCGCTTTTTGGATAGAGCCAATAAATTAGGAGAAATGAGAAAGCAAAATCTATATATATATATTTTTTTTTTAGCAGTAAAACCTAAACGCGAGCTAATCAAATCAACAAAGTATTCTTTTTTGAACTTGATTACCAACGTGTTATAATGCATCCAGATCACTTAACTGCGGTCAAAATGGTGACTAATTTGACCACAGTGCTATAATAAAACTTTCTCGAGTCACAGAAGGCATAAACGCCTTGAAATAATGCAATAGGGTAATACTAGCCTAATTTATAAAGTATACCATCGCTCAAGTGAATAGGGGAGAAAAAAACACATCTCTTTTTTTTCAATTCTTAAAATATTTTTTCATATATATATGTTTTTTCTTTGTAGTAATGCAGCCCACATGACACGTAGTGCTTGAGAATAATAAATTTGTGCTTGTAGCTCAATCGGATAGAGCACCAAACTACGGATTTGGGGGTTGAGAGTTCGAATCTTTCCAAGCATGGGCCTATCCATCAAATTCTACTAACAGAATACATCTGATAAGTGTAAAGGCCTTTTTACTTTCTTCTTATTGTTTTGTTTCGTTGGAGCTGGCGGAAATAGCTTAATGGTAGAGTATAGCCTTGCCAAGGCTGAGGTTGAGGGTTCAAGTCCCTTTTTCCGCTTGGGTTTTTTTTCACTCGGTTTTCTTCCCCAAAAATCTATTTTTTTTCTGTTGCCTAAGGTACCAGAAGAGAGTAGCCGACAAAAGCAGGGGCCGCTTCGTTGCCTGGCAAATAGAAATCATTTGTCATGATTCAGGGCGCAGGTGCAGCCTCACGCTGCGGTGGCCATTTCTCTGCGAAACGCAATTAAACCGGTGCTGTGCCCACATTATTCGCATAACAAATGATGGGGCTGGAAACAACCGGGAGGATGGAGAAATAAGACGGTACGGAGAGTCATTGGAGGCGCAGTGCTTTCCTCGTTTTCAGCAAAGGCCAATCTGCGGAGAAAAATTCTTTTTTTTTATCGCGCCCCGCGAAAAGCTACGCTCTGTGGCCCTGCTCGAATTCAGCCTTGAATCCAATTCAGACTTGTGGATTATGCAACCATTATATTATGCTGAACTTATAAAAATTTTATTCATTTATTGGACATACAACTTACAAACATAGACTTAGTGCCATTTGATGGCTAACCAAGAATAGGGGAGAAGGGTATAAAAAGAAAAAACTGATCAAAAATAAAGTAATTGCTAGTAGTAAGGATTTTTCACGATCCATTGGTTTATATAGAATCCATTTTTTAGGTGTATCAAAATACATTATTTTCACGAAGCGTATATAATAGAAACAACTGATAACACTAGTAACAACTCCTATTAAGGCTAGTAAGTAAGCCCCACAGCCTAGAGCAGCAAAAAACAAATAAAATTTGCTACAAAATCCGGCTAACGGGGGTATTCCTGCGTACGAAAACATAGTAATAGACAGAGTAATAGCTAAAATAGGATTAGTTTTGGCTAAAGCACCTAAATCTGCTATATATTTGAAACGGTTTTGACGTAATGCTAAAACTATGGCGAATACATTGATGGTCATTAATACATAGATAAAAACACCAATTAGTAGCGATTGAATCCCTTCTATGGTTCCACATGAAAAACCAATAAAAAGATAACCCACATGTCCAATAGAACTATAAGCTAAAAGTCTTTTGACTTTGTTTTGAGCCATTGCAGCCAATGCTCCCAAGATCATAGAAGCAATGCTGCAAAAAAAGAATAGTTGTTGCCATGTCGGATCATAGAAACTATAAATAAAAACACGTACCATATTGGCAAGAATAGATATTTTAGGTGCAATAGAAAAGAATGCTGTAACCAGAGTAGGTGAACCCTCGTATACATCAGGTGCCCACATATGAAAAGGAACTGCTGTGATCTTAAATAAAAAACCGACGGCAATAAATAGAATCCCCATAAAGATACCACTAGATTGAGCACCAAATAAAGTTATTTCATATCCAGTGAAAATCTTAGCTAATTCCTCAAAGTTGGTAACTCCAGTAAATCCGTAAATCATAGAACAACCAAACAATAAAATTCCAGAGGAGAATGCACCTAAAATAGAATATTTTAAGCCAGCTTCTGTAGAAAATTCAGAGTCTCTTTTTGATGCTGCAATCACATAAAAACATAAACTTTGAAGCTCAATAGCTAAATACATGGCAATTGGATCATAAGCCGAAATCATAAAGAGCATACTGCAAGTAGAAGGTAGAATTAAGACAATAGATTCAAAAGCATTCAAACTCTCTTCTTTAAAATAACCCAGACACATAACTATAGTGCTAGCCGTACTTATTAATAGAAAGATTTGGCAAAAATAGGTAAAATTGTCTATTATTAAATTATTATAGAATAAATTGGCAACAGTTAGAGGTGTGCTAGAAGCAACCAATAAGATAGTTATTAGATACCGATAGGGTGCTTTTCTTCCCCCCCCCGGTCAGAACCACACGTGCGAGTTTCCCCGCATGCGGCTCGTCCATGATAACTTTTTCAGGTTTACGGACCGAAACCCTCTAAGGCCGGGCCTGCATGAACAAGATAAAACACTGATCATTTCGGAGTTGGCGTTATGCTACATTGTCCCCCATTCTTTTATCGGCTACGTCTGTAGGTAGATTAATCAAATTCGCTGTTTTACCCAGCTATTGCCCTAGTCTTTTCTTATTCAGGGTTGTATATCGACGTAAGGAGTCTCATTAATATGGAACTAAAAGTAGTAGCACTCAGCGAAAAAAATATATTTTTTTTTCTTTAATGACATTATCCTAAATTGCTTCTCCGAGTTTGCTGTACTTTCCAGACGCGGCGCGCGCCGCGTCTGGAAAGTACAGCGCATTATCACCTACCTCCTTTTCCCCCAAGGCTTTCACTCTAAAGGGCATCGTCGTATGCTCAACATTAATTGCCCGGTGTATTTCTTAGGGTACATTATGGAAGGATCTGTCACCCGTACATTTTGGCTAAAGCCCTGGTCTCCAAGGGATTTTCAAAAGTATTTTCTTTCGAAGATCGTAGCGAATTTGCTACGCCCTGCTTTTATCAAAGCCGGTCCCTATAGAGTCCATTTGGATGATCCCTAGTTTGCGCGTTTGGCCGTTTGCTTGTCGTTTAGTTACGTGTACCACTTTTTCTGTCCATTACAGTTACGTCCGGAGGGTTGCTCGCACGTGAGTAGCGTTCGAGCCCACGTGCCTTCCGGCCCCGCCTTTCGTCAGGGGAAGTTACCTTACTCCTATGCGTACGATTGTACTTGCGACGAAACGCGGATAGTACCCATGCTATGGTCCCTTGCAGTCTGATCCCACATAAGGTTAGGGAGTCTACCCGAGCGATTGTTTTTGACCATCGTCTTCTCAAACGCGCCCTCCTAGGCGCACGACACTAAGTAAACCAAGCCAACTAACATTACACACTAATGGTGGATAATCATATTTTTTGGAGGTACTAAATACAACTCCATAAATAAGCAAAATGATGGTTGCGTTAATAAGAAAGATCTCTGGGAAAAGCGCTAAAAAATCATGTTCAAACATTTCTTCAAACCTCTTTTTTATGTTTTTTAATCAAATTTTCCATGTTGCACTAAGTTACTTACGGAAGTATGCATACACTCTAAGAAAACTTCGGGGTAAACACCCATCCAAATAACTCCGACAATAAAAGGGAAAAATATTAGAACTTCTCTTCTATTTAAATCGGAGAATTTTTGGAGGAATTTGGGTTTGAAATTCCCAAAAATTACACGATTATATAGCCAAAGAGAATAAGCTGCGCCTAAAATCATTCCAAGTGCCGCTAATGTGGCCACTAAGCTATTTCTTTGGAAAACTCCTACTAAAATAAGAAATTCTCCGATAAAGCTGCTAGTACCAGGTAAACTCATATTGGCTAAGGTAAAGAATAAGAAAATCGTAGAGAACATTGGCATGGTGCTGACTAAACCTCCATAATATTTAACAAGTCGAGTCTTATGTCGATCATATAAAACACCAACACATAAAAAAAGGGCTGAAGAAACCATTCCATGACTTAACATGAGTAAAATACTACCTTCAATTCCTTGTATGTTTAGACTGAACATACCGATAGTCACAAAATTCATATGAGCTACCGAAGAGTAGGCAATAATTTTCTTCAGATCGATTTGTCTTATTGTAGTCAAGGAAGTATATATAATAGCAATAACGCTCAAAGTATAAATGAAAGGAGTAAAATAGAGTGTCGCTTCGGGAAACATGGGTATAGAAAATCTTGAAAAACCATAGGTTCCTAATTTTAAAAGAATTCCCGCCAAGATCACAGATCCAGCCGTAGGTGCCTCTACGTGAGCTTCAGGTAACCAAATATGAACTGGTACCATAGGCACTTTTACGGAAAAAGAAGCAAAAAAAGCAATCCATGGCAATATTTGGCGCCGCTCACTAAATTCTGTGGTTAATAATATTTGTGAATCAGTGGTTCCTGTTTGGAAGAAAATAAATAAAATAGCTAAGAGCATGAAGACAGATCCAAGTAAAGTATATAAGAAAAACTGATATGCTGCTTGGATTTTTCTTTGTCTAGAACCCCATACCCCTATGATAATAGGAGAGTAAGGGATGATAGGCCCTCGGCTTTATCTCCCCATGATAAATGAGTCGAGAAAAAGCTCCTGTAAGTACCCACACCCTTCTCAAAGAACCGTACGTGACACTCTTGCGTCATACGGCTCCCTCTCAAAATAGCGGATGAGCCGAGAATAAAAGCCAAGCAAAAAAAAAAATATATAGATTTTTGCAGAAAGGGCTTTACGCCTTTTTTCGGCTTGTAGTTCTAAAATATTTTCTTATTTCGGTCTCCTTTTTTGTCCCAGCGGCTCATCCCGCGGCCTCGCCAATAACTTCCCGACAGGGGAATTGACCTGAGGTCCTCTTTCAAGATCAGGACGATTAGCCTTGTCAGCTCAATGGGTAGTTGACAAATTTATGTCCATCCCCAGGCGTCGGGTACTCTTCTTTTCCCCACCACCCTTGTAGCCGTCATCTGTAATTCGCGCAAGTGTGTCTGCACCCCTTAGACTTCACGAAAACTGTTTTCTCGTAGCAAAACTCCATTCTTCCCTGCCTAGGAGCACCCTTTCCTGCATGTTTATACAATATTCGAGTAGGCAGAGTGAAGTCCTGCAAAGTACCCACTCAAAGTACCCCCCAATCCCAAATAGGTCATCCGACGGGTTCGACCAAAAAGCTATGCTCACACACAAGACTACCCTTCTCCGAAAGCTTCGCGAGCCTACTGGTCTTCAGATCGCTCAGAAGGGTTTACTGCACAAGGCTCCTGCAGAGGCGGCGCGAAGCGCCGCGAATATCAGATGCTCAGCTCCGCACAACATAGGGATTAAAACGCTTTCAAAAAAAACATAAAATGATAAAAGATCCGGCATGCAAAACACAGCAATCATGAAAGATTCACAAATTAGAAATGCTATCATATACTCTTTTTTATAACTTTTAATACTGGACCAACCTACTAAAATACAAATAGGAATTAAAAATGTGGTCAAGACCACGAAAAATAAAGAGATACCATCTATACCTATATAAAAATTGATGTTTGAATAAGGAAGCCATCGAATGGTCTCCACGAATTGAAATTTGGCTGTAGAATTATCGAATTGTATCCGAAAAAGAAGGGAATATAGGAAAGTAATCAAAGAGGTGCACAAACCAATACTTCGTATCAGTCGTATTCTGGGATCAGGGATAACAAAAAGAATAATGCTCCCTAATAAAGGACACAGAATAAGACCACTGAGATTGGAATAAAATGGAACTAAAAATTGTAACATAAATGTTTACTCTTTTTCCAGAAGATCCCGGGGACGCAGCTCCCTTCGCAGGCCGCGGGTCCATATTTCTCCCTGGCTTTCCAGCCATAGAGGCCCTATGGGTATATCATCATAACCCCCTGCACTTATATACATAAAGCCCGCAATAGTTGCATAACTCGATGAGCTTTTATACGCGCATACTATGTAATTGCATGCTTCGCTTTTCGCCGCTTTGTTTAATGCTCTAGGGCTTGCTATTATGACTGGACGGCCTCAGTCACGGTCGAGGAGAATAAAAAAAGCCGAAAATTTTTTTTTTCGTTTCATGGTTTTTTTCATTTTCTCTTCTCCGATTTATTATTCTATCATTCCAACCTTTACTTTCTTCTTCTTCTTTTTCAGATTCCCCATAGACCAAAGGCAATAACGTGCTTTATTCGAGGACCCATTTTCTTTCCACGATTTATCGTAGCTGGACCGCGGAGCATAGCTTAGGCTCCAAAAAATCTATTTTTTCTGCTTGTTAGGCTTCGTCGGGCCTCAGCCCTCCCTCTCAGCGGAGCCGAAAAAAGGGCGTAGCACTGGCTTATCATTGCGTCCCTTAAAGTCTCATGGTATTATATAAGGAAGTATGCCCCTTTAGTTCGTGCTAATGTCGTTTTCAAAATGAATAAATGGAAAACTCACTATGTAAATAAAATACAATCGATTATCTACCCAGAAAGAAATAAGATCCCACAGACCTATTATGGTAATAAATATGGTTAAGCCAATCAACATTACAAAAGCATAATGATAGACAAAACCACTTTGAAGTTTACTTATCTGCTTGGCTAATTTTCGAAATATGTACGAAATTCCATAAGGTCCCAAGATTTCAATAGCACCCTTGTCTAAAACTTTAAATGAAACTTCATATCCAAAACGCGAGAAAAACCTAACTATAAAGTCATTAAAAAGTTTATCAAAAAACCAGCGCTTATTCAAAAAGCAATATAATCGATTACCCAAAGTACTAGTTTTCAAAGCAAAAATTAATGGATTTGCTACAAAATTTATATTATATGCCATAAAAGCACCTAAAGTACTAAACAAAATGGGAATTAGTTTGATAATTGTTGGAGTAGCAAACTCGGATTCGGCAAGAATTTCATTTTTTGGTAGTATGAAAAGGGAATTAGCCCAAAAATTGGTACCTAGACCAATCATCATATCGGTTCCTAAGCCGTTCCATTGCTGGAACGGCTTGGCTTCAAAACCGTACGTGAGGCTTCCGCCTCATACGGCTCCTCTCAGAATTTTTACGTCTTCTCGCTTGTCTTCAATATGGCAGTGCTTGTCCATAAGTTCTCTACGAACACACAAGGATTTCACTTTGATGTGCTCTACTCCTATGCTCTCGTGGTTTTCTAACATGTTTGGGCGATGTAATAAAGAAAGAGCCCTTCAGCTTTTTGGTTATCGCATTTGGAACCTTTAGATTTCAGTAGATAGTAGTTCCGTTAAAGGTGCGCAGTAGAACGGAGAAGTCAAGAGCAAAAAAAAAAATATAGATTTTGTTGCTGTTGCGCTCTTTTTTCACGCGGCTTTTCATTTCATCGGGCTCTTATCTTGTCCTGCCAACATGTGCTTGTGGCTAGCTATCCAACTCAGTTTGATCAGGTAATATTCTCTTTTCACCCCGAAGGCCGTTGTGCGAGAGTCGTACAAAATCCAGTTATCTTGGTATACTTTCCTTTTGAAGAGCCAGCTTCTCTTTTCGGGGAAGTACTTTTGTTTGATTTTATCACGACCCCATGTCGGATGCCGTCGGTATACCCATGCTCGGATCTTTTGAAAGATATCATGGTCTAATCTCCGAAATAGATTGTTGCATTCAGAGTATTTGAAGTAGTTGCCCCATCCTACTATTTGGGGTACTAGGGTTATGATAAGTTGGTAGGCTGCTTTTCCTTTTGACAATTGAATGGCCCGTCGAATATCTTCGAGAAATCTCCGGCGAGACTCACGAGACGGAGTTATTAAAGTTCTAACTTTGCCCCATTTCCAGATATGATTGATTGAAAACCCTAGAAATTGGAACCCGGATCCAGTGTTGACTACCTGAATTTTCTCTGAGTGCAATTCTAGTCCCATGCACTTTAACCATTCCCTCAGGACTGCCCGAGCTTGTTCTATGATCTCTTTGGATTGGTGAAGTACAACGAAGTCGTTGGCATATCTAACCAGTATCGGAGTTGGTTCTTTGGGATATGCTCTCAGTGACCACTCTGTTAAAGCTGTCTCCATCCCATGGAGAGCAATGTTGACTAGCAGTGGGAAGATCACGCGATAGGTGCCCCTTTCCATGTACTGAGCATTATTTCCTAATCCGGTCATGAGGTTGACTTTAAGCCAGGCTTCGACCTGTTTGGCTAAATTGGGCAAAGTTTTCAGTTTGTTCAAGAGGGCTTGGTGGTCGATGCGATCGAAACATTTGGAAATGTCCGCGTTCAAAACATATTTGGGCTTGGCTTGAATAGCGTTGAATATGGCTTTGATGGCATCCTGGCAGCTTCGTCCGGGTCTGAATCCATAAGAATTGGGTTCGAAGCGGGCTTCCCATTCAGTTTCTAAGGCCATTTTGATTAAAGCCTGCTTCGCTCTGTCTTCAATAACACAAATAGGCCAAGAAGATGAAAAGACGCGAAGTTTAGTTCGAAAAAAAAAATATAGATTGTTTTTTGCTTTCCATTTTACAGGCGCAAAGCGTGCCTGATTGACCCTACGTTTTCTTGCGCCTAGTGCAGAAAAGGCGCAACAAAATCTATATTTTTTTTTTGCTCGTAGTTTTCTGGGGTGCTCTTTTTCTTTCCGGGGCTTTGATATTATTATCCGACGAATGGGCGTAGCCTTTCCATCCAATTGAAGACCTCTTGCCATCTCTATTTTTTGTGATCCTGAGGCAACCAACTTCTCGTAAATGTCAGGGTCCTTTTTCCTTTGGTTCTCCTGTGTAACTTGTCTTACGGCTAAGAGTCTGGCATGTAGATTTCGTATGAGTCTAAATTGTAGAGCACGCATCTTGTCCATATTGTCGGAGCGAGAAGCTTGGTAAATCCTGGTTTGGAATCCAAAAACAACTGCCTCGACCTTGGGCCAAGGAATTTGTTCCCAGGGTATCGTTTGGGTATCTATGTAGAACCTACTCATAACTTATTCTCCTTTCCGGTTTTTACTGAAATCCTAAATCTCCAGGTGGGCATAATGAAAATGCTGCGAAAAGAAATCTATTTTGGCTGGCTGCACTCTGCGGCCTTGGCTTTTTAGAGAATCCTGCTCTCGTCGGGTTTATAGCTTGGCAGCCCGCCGCAAGGGAGCCCTACCAGAGTTTTCCAGTTTTGAGTGTATTGGATAGTTATAGCGGCCCATAGGCGCAAGATGTACTTTGCGGGGTTGTCCTTTGGACATAGTCCTTTCAGACAGTGGCCATTTAGTCCAAGGTCCATTGGATGTTCGGTGCAAGACCAAAAATTTGCACTGCAAGTACCCTTCATTCCTCCTTTTAATTATAGGGAGCCAAAGGCCCTCAGTGTGGTCAGTACTTGATACTGTCGGGCAACAAAGCTTACACTTGTTTACTTTTAGTGGCTCACCAAGGCCTCTTTCCTCCTCCTTTTTTTGCTTACCTCTAACTCAGAGGCTGCCGGACCTCCTACAAAGGGAGGAGAGTCGACTGAACATCTCAGCCATTGGCGGGAATTTCGCCCGCATCCAATTCTCAATTATTGTTCACTTTGAAAAATAATCTATTTTTTGAGTGAGCAACAGCCGCTTCGTCACAGGAGTGACTTATGGGCTAACAGGTCACACTTTGGCCACGTATCCTATGAAAATACTTCCAAAAGCCAAAAAGATTAAAGGGATTGCCATAAGAATGGGCGCATCATGACATCGTAAGATGTCTCGCTTGAATGAATTTGTTGATGCTAAAAAAGTTAAAAAAAGTAGACGAAAAGAATAATAGGAGGTAAAGAAGACAGAAACACTTCCCAACCAGAAAGCAAAGTTACCACTAATCGTATATTTAGTATAAGCAAGCTCTAAAATAACATCTTTGGAATAAAATCCAGTACAAAAAGGAAAACCTATCAAAGATAAGCTGCCTATAAGCATCATGGCATAAGTGAAAGGTAACAAGGAAGCAAGCCCTCCCATCTTACGCATATCTTGCTCATCCGACATGGCATGAATCACTGAACCTGCACTCAAAAAAAGTAATGCTTTAAAAAAAGCGTGATTCATTAAATGAAATACGCTAACGGAATAGTTGGAAATACCACAAGCAAATATCATATAGCCTAATTGGCTGCAAGTTGAATAGGCTATGACCCTCTTTAAATCATTCTGTAATATTCCAGTGGTTGCCGCGAAGAATGACGTCATAGCCCCTACGAAAGTAATGACAATCAAAGCAGTGGATGAATATTCGAATAAAGGGGAGCACCTTGCTATCATAAAAACGCCTGCTGTTACCATAGTAGCTGCATGAATCAAAGCAGATACTGGAGTGGGCTACTCTTTAATAATCTCTTACGCTCCCATAAGGCAGAGAAATACTATTTTAGAGCATTAGGTAATAAGCTGATGAGCCTAGCAAGAGTAGGGACTGTATCTTCCACTTATGAAATAGAGACTCTCCCAAGAATCTTACGGATGCTGCGCCCCTAACAACTAAGATGTTTTTCTTCTTTTATACATGAGACACCGTCTCAGCTCCATCCCAACGCTTTTCGCAAGTATAGATATATTTTGCGAAACAACAAAAAATATTTAAGCTTTTTTAAACTGCATCCTGGTAGATTCAGCGCGCGGCGCTTTGGTGAGGATGACAATAAGGCTGGGCTCAGACGGAAAGTTGGGATGTAACATCAGGCCGCGCTGGAAAAAAACAATATATATATTTTTTTCCGTTTCCAGCTTAGAACCAAAATGATGAGGAGTATTTGATTCGATACAAGGTTTTCTACATGCCCAAACCCTATACGGATCCTTCTATTCCATAAGACCTGCATATCTAGACTATATAATCTAAAAAAAAGATGATCGAATCTTCACGACAAAAGAATGCTTCGTATCTTAGTTAAATCTGGCCAGCTTCTCTTTTCAAGAATAAATTCCATTTCGAACAAGAGGTCTCACGTACAGTCTCTGAGGATCCTATAGAGCTCTTCCAGCCTTTACTTCGTTGGGTGGGCTTGGCCTTCCTTTATAGGTTTCCTGCCGATTGGTCAAAATGAGATATTTTTCCGATGGGGACTCTCATTCGATCGACGATTCCGGCATACAGTGAGATTGTTATAATGTACCTTATTGGCACATGAGAGCCCTCAGATATTCGAAAACCCTCCATTGCATCAGGTAACCGAGTGTGCAATCCTATTTGTGCAGATTTTCCAACAGCGCCAATGAAAAGTAAAATACAAATAACAGTTATGGCATGAAATCTCATATTGCAAAAAATGAAATAATGATGGGGTTCGGAAAAGGCGCTGGCACGAGCAAAAATAGTCGAAAAGTCTACTGTTTGAAAAATAGTAAAACGACCCATAATCCCGAGAGCTAATCCGAAATCACCTACTCGATTGACAAGCATAGCCTTTATAGCTGCTTTATTGGCCTGAAGTCGTGTAAACCAGAAATTAATTAACAAATATGAAGCGAGACCTACTCCTTCCCATCCTAAAAATAATTGAATAAAGTTATCTCCGGTGACCGACATTAGCATGAAAAAAGTAAAAATGGATAAATAGCACATAAATCGAGGGCTGTGTGGATCCTCAGACATATATGAAATGGAATAGAGATGAACTAAGCTACTTACAAATGTAACCACAATTAACATAACTACAGTCGGACTATCAAACACAGAGTCGAAAGTTTTATTTTACTGGGGCCTTGAATCGCAGAATCAAGCAGGAAATTTGTTGCGTACCGCAATGCGGCGGCCGTTCACTCAAGTAAAATAATAAAGTGCTCTCCGAACCGTGCAAGATAGTTACCTATCACACGGCTCACCAACTTGAGATTGTCATTAAGGCTTGGAGTAACCATTGTATGTTCAAGCGGGCCGCAGCAAAAAATAGATTTTTTTTTATCCGCTGCATATTTTTTTTTATCGCTTAGCCGTATAGTGTCGCTCACCTTTGCCACTCAAGCGTACGGCATCTGCCGACTTAGGCCTCTTCCCTTTTGCCGATATCAGTGTTCCTCTGAAAAAACTCGCAGCAAAAAAATTTTCGACTATTTGGAGCGGCTAGGCAGGTACTACAAGCCCTCTGTCCCACGCATCTCTATCTAGAAAAATGTATGGTTCACCGGTTCCACCGAATACTCTATCGATATCGAGACATAGGTGCGCTTGAAGTGGTGTGCTGTCCCTATTGGACTCAGGCCCCCTATTTGTTCAGGCATATGCGCCCTCTTGCTGCCTATATGCAGGGGGAACGCGGGCCTCGCCCGATGCGCCAAGTTTGGGATACCTCCTCCACCTTACGTTTGTGACCTACGGCCTCACCTGTGTCTCAAAGACACGGTCAGGGCACAGCCAAGGATATTTTTGGCTACGTCCAGTATGCCCTTTTCCCGACATGCTATGATGCTCTACAGGAGTTCGCCCCAGAGAGTGAGTCGAGTCCGTCTCACCGCAGAGCAACTGCAGCGTCCAGATAATATAATCTATCTATCCAGCAATTCATCCGGTGACTTCACGGTCGCCAAAGAAGCCCCAAGAAGCATCAAACATCTCGGAAAAAATCCATGGAGCAATTTTTATATAGCAAGCACTGGCTCCCAGTGCAACTTCATAAAAAGCAATCAAAGAGAAAATAAAGGATAATGAAACACACGTGGTTGTGACTATAGCAGTTCCTCGTAGACCAAGAAGACGACCAAAAGCACCTGCTACACAACTACCTAGTAAAGGTAAAGTTACAATTAATAAATACATACATAAATCATTTTTTTTTATTGTGACCAAAATACAGTCGATTGGGTAGATAATTGATTGTATTTTGGGCGACAGCTGCACGAGCCAAGACTTAGATGAAGGCTCTGTCAATCCTAATAAATTGACACAGCCCAACAAATCAAGTTTTTGGCGCATCCAATAGAGTTCGCCGCATGCCATTACTATATAATGACATAATTGAAATTGAAAAAGAGGTCATCTTGGATCACTCCATTTTATTAGTAATCCACTCACCATCCGCAACACGAGGAGTGTCAAAATTTTGTTTTACTAAGTGCCGGAAAAAAACTCTTTTTTTGCGCACAGCGGGCGGAACAAGCTTGGCTACGCTGCTGTTATCACTTTATTGGTCTTTGTAGAAGCCGATGGCTTATGCAATCAATATTTTGCTTGGCAAAAGCTCATAGGGCCATTTAAATGATAGAAGAGAATAAGGCGGACAAAAAAAATAAAGATTTTTTTCGCCCACTTTGTTCGCGAAGCAATTCAGCGGGGGAGAAAAATAGCCCCTGGCTAAACGAAGCCTTTATTTGATTGACGAAAACGATGAGAGATAGGGGGCTGGGGCCCTTATCTTTGAGCACAATTGCAAGACCACAGAATAAAAAAAAAATATATATATATATATAGATATATATATATTTTTACTTCCTCGCCAACTTATTATTTTTTATTATATTATATTATATAGATGGCAAAACTACGTAAAACAAAGCTCAAAATTTTAACCTTTGCACTTTATGATTTTCTTATAAAAAAGCATTATCTTTTTTTAGTTCTAAATAGAGGTTTTGGAGTATTCTGCATATTGTATGAAAGTCATTGCCATTGCCGAGGCAACCATGGTTAGATTAAATTGAATCATTTTTTCGGCACTATCTCGGATCTAAGATAGACTGGTATAAATCAATAAAAAAGGAGTCTCTACACACCTTAAGACAGAGGACTATAGATTTTTCAAATATTTGAAAAAATGCCGCAGATTCAGCCGAGCCGGGATAAGCCGGAGATGTCTATAAAATGAAATGGCAAAAGGAAAACGAAACAAAAAGATTGTGTTTCCATTCTGCGCTTCGATTCCCTAAGCTCACTTGGTGAAAATGGTAAACACGACAGACTTAAAATCTGTTCCTATGGGTTATCGGTTCAAGTCCGATAGTGAGCATACTCGCTTGGTGAAAATGGTAAACACGGCAGTCTCAAAATCTGTTCCTATGGGTTATCGGTTCGAATCCGATAGCGAGTATTTTAATGTCTGAATTAAAAAAAAGGGCGAGTATAACTTAATAGGTGAAAGTGTCAGATTGTGAATTTGAAAACACGGGTTCAAATCCCGTTATTCGCCAAAAAAACAAATCATCCATTAGCTTAAATCTTTACAATCTTCGAGGGCGCTGCTTTTCGCAACAAAAAATATTTTTGGGGGATTTCCCAAAATATTGAAAAAAAAAAGCTTCGCTATAAACTACGCGCCCCACCCAGTTCTGTCAATAAAGCCTGCGGCCTTAATTGGCAAAGTGGGGGCTCAAGTTAGTTACTAAGTGGTTATCCTTCGGTGACTAAGTAACCCTCCTTGCGTCTTTTCTTGTATAGTGGGTGAAGCATAAATTGGCTTGTTCAAACAAAAACATAGAGAATTATATGGGTAAAAAATGAGCTCAAAAAGTTGTTGAAATACTGATGTTATTTCTAAATTAGCCGCTTTTTTTATATCCATATGATTGACCAAAGTAGATTGAAGTTGTCCGTATAATAAAACTAGATTTTGGTTGTATGAGGCCGAAGGTAATAACTGTGACCATGTATTATCTGGTGCTTCTCTAGTTAAGTACAAGAT